TAAATATAAAAATATCTCATAGGGAGATATATGTTGCGAATTATTATTTAACTGGAGCAATTAATACAGGTAATTCACTGAATGTGTGATACTCTGCAGGTCTTGTTAAAATTAACTCTAAGTCTGAATCTCTAGTATTTCTAGTTAAGTTTGATTCAATAAAGTCAGGTGTAACTTGGATTTCTAAATCCTCATTTTCACCATTTTCTAATTGTATTTGAACACTTTTTAAACCAACTAATACAGAGATAATAGATATAGCTGAACCTATACTACTTATATAATTTCAACCAACAAAAGCATCAGGATATAAAGGTATTCTACGAGGCATACCATTAAGTCCTAAGAAATGCATAGGTAAGAAAATTACATTAACAGAGATGAATAATAATCAGAAGTGTATCTCGGCTCAAACTTTATTATATTGTAATCCAAACATAGAAGGACCTCAATAGTAGTAACCTCCTACTAAACTAAATAAAGCTCCCATTGATAATACGTAATGGAAATGCTATTTTATATAATAAATATATAAAATAAATGGACTATCTTTTCATACGTAATTTAGAAACAAATTTAACTTTATTTCATTTAGGATTTTCATATTTAATTCAATCTAATAAAAATTCTGAATAAATTAAATATTCTTCACTTTCAAAAGAACTTTTATGATATTTTCTTATTTCCATAAATTTTAATATTTTAGATACTCTATAAAATTTAAAATCACAATATAATCTATTTTTCATAAAATAATCATATATAAATATCATATTATTTACATTTTGATATTTAAATCCTATAGATTTTTTATCTTTTTGATATCTTATATATTTATAAGGAATATAATTAGGTATAACATTATCTAAATTTAATTTAGATGTATATTCATTATGTTTAAATTCTAAATTACATTCTATACGATTACCTGAATGATTAAAAACTATTGAACCATCAGTATCAATTAAACCAGCAAAATAAGGATCATTTTCTTTAATTATATAATTAGCTTCTTTAAATATAATATTTAAACATTCACAACCTTTTTTAAAATTAAAAACTTTAATTCTTATTAAACCATTTAATTTATTCATTATATAATACATTTCAGGAGTATTAGATACTATTCATTTAGAATAATCATTATTTTTATATCTATAAATTCTACCCATATGTAATTTATTTAATATATAATTTAATAACCGTATATCTCTATTATGTATTTTAACTTCTATAGTTTTTAATATATTTACATTATTTATTTTTCTAACTTGTATATAACCATCACCATCAATTATACCTGCAAATCTATTTCAAAAATCATTATCATTATCTAATATTTTATCTATTTTTAATCTCCAACTAGTTGTAGGTGGAGATGATAGAGAATACCCCCTACGGGGGAATCATCCCCCGCGAAGCGGGGGATAATTAGTATGTATATAACGTTTAGTTATATAATTATTAAAAGAGTGAGTTATCATATTAATGTTATGGGTATAATTTAAATTATAATAAAAAGATCTATTTGTATTTAATTTATTATTTATTTTTATTGATATTTTATTAAAAATTATATGGATATAACTTAAATGTCCCCTAAAAGAAGGAAATGAGTTAAATTTAAAAATATATTTTTTACATTTAGTAAAATTTAAGATATTTATATGCCCCGCATTGCGGGGCATTATATTTTTGTATGATTGACGTATAGTCTCTGAGAATCCTTTTTCCCTTATTTGGTGGGTAATGTTTTCTGCGGATTGTATATCTGAACTATTTAAATAAAGATTATATGAATAATCCCATAAATGATCCCCCTTTGGGGGATTATAATAAGTCCCTTCGGGACATAAATTAGTTACAAGTTTTATATTATTTTTACTATTATTATTCCCATCTAAATTAAGATATCATATATATATATATAATAGTAAATATAAACTTAAAAATATATTTTCCCGCATATAGTCAATTTCGATTAAATATATATATACATATATATTTATAAGGGCCATTTTTGGTTGACCTACAACGTAATACGTGAAATTAAGCTTAATTTAACCCTGCGTAGCGGAAGTTTAATTAATTTAATTTATAAGCTTTTTATAATTTGGACTATATCTTTTAAAAAGTAGATCTAAAATTTAATTTTAGTTTATATACTTATTAACACAACGTCTAGTCTCTACATAGTAAATATATTAATAGTTAACTTATAGAGTTAAAATTTAATTAATACCTAATTGTAATATTTTAAAACAGGTAACTATAATTAACTATAAAATATATAAACTTACACGGTATTAGTATAAATACCCGTCGTATGATTGCATTCAAAAATCAATATTTAACCTTCACCGTTAGCTATAATAACATTTGTTTTTATTAAAAATATAACCGATCACATATTATCTGCAGATATTTATTTTTAATCTCTTTCGAGATTTATTATAACCAATATATATATAAAAATATATATATATTTTTGAAGTGTGACCTCAAGACACGTGGATTTTATTAACTATAAAAGTTAATATATAATGTTCAATCCTATATAGGATTTATTATAATAATTTCACCATAAATGGGAGTATATATAATGGCCCGCTTCGCGGGCTATCATCCCCGCGTCGCGGGGATAATTAATAATATTAAAAATATTCATATTTATTGATTAATATATCATCACATATATTGAGAATATTTATAACCTAATAAAGGGTATAATTTAAAATGATTATTTAATTTAGTTCTACTATGTTTATTAGAAACATGTATTTTATAATAAATATCACCATCTAATTTTTTATTAACAACAGATGAAATTTTACTTTTTTCATTTTCTAAATAAATATTAATAGCTTTTAAAATATAAGAATCATTATTTTTACCTATAATAAATTGAGAATTATCTAAACCATTAGTTTTTAATCTTTTAATTAATTTAAAATGACCTTCAGCTTCAATAAATCCAGATAATCAACCTTGAAAATAATAAGGTGTTACAAATTTTTCATTAAATATAGAAACTAAATTAGGTTGATTTAAATATTTTTCATTTCTTAATTTAATAAACTCATTTTTAGACATGTAGGTATTATTTTTAATAAATTCTTTAGCAAAATCTAATTGACATAATTTATTAGTAGTTAATAAAGGATATTTAGCTAAAATTATAAATACTTTAGTTAAATCTGTTCTACTTGATGCTATTCAAGTAATATATTTATTATTTCTATCTATAGATCTTCTACCACCTATATATTTTACTAATAAATCTATCATTTTTATATTTTCTTCTAAAAGTTTTAATGCTATAATAATTCTTATACGTTTTTTTTTTATCTGAAATATAATCAACAGTTATAGTACCATTTCCTTCTAATAAACCTACAAAAAATTGCTCAATATAATCTACTATTTTTATAGTATTATTTGGTCCTACACCATTAGGATATATATCTTCAATATGTTTATATAAATCTTTATTAGAATTTATTTTATCTATATTTAATGAAAATGTTTTAATTTTTTTATTTAAAATAAGTTGATTATTATTTATATTTTTCTCTTTTATTAAAAATAATATAAAAATATATAGCCCGCAGCAAGCTGCGGGCGAAAATATAAAGATATTTTCCCATATAGATATACATATATAATATATATATTTAATAATAGAATTATATATCATCTCCGCATTATGGAGATAATTATCACCATTAAAGGTGAAATTATTATAATTTACCCCGGCAATGCCGGGATTATTTAAGGTGCTATGCACCGAGAATATTATTTTTGAACTTATAATATCCGTATCATGGAATGCTACATCTATAGATGCGTTAGATAACATAACTCCTGTTACATATAAAAAAAGAATATAAAATAAAATCCTACTTAGTTTAAAACTAAGAATATTTACACTTAGAAAGTTAATTATTTTTTATCCTTCGCCCGCTTATATATAAGCGGGCTATATCTTTAGTTAAATATTCATAACTAATAATTAAATTATTTAATTTTTCTTTAGATTTAATACCTAATTGAGTGTTAATAGTAAAATTATAACGTTTAAATAAAAAACCTCTAAGTGGTATATAAGGGACGTTATGAATCCCTAATATTTAAAGATTATAGGATTAAATATAACCCCCAGTTAACTGTGGGCTATTCTTATTATATAATGGACTATATCTTACTATAATATTCTCTATAAAAGAGTATAAGAAGCGCATAGTTATTCTCATATTATTATTATAGTTATCGCGTGTAGTCTCTGAGGATCCCTTCAATCTATAAATAAATATCTTATGATATAAATTCCTTATGGAGATATTTATATCTCTATTATAATATCTTTTAAAAGAGGTATACCCTGTCAATGATAAAGTATTTAATAAATATATTACCTATTGTATAATTTAAGCCCCTTTGGGCTTATAATCATCTTAGAAAATTTATTATAAACAATATAAATAACTTATAGCATATATATATAATAAATTTTACCAGAATACTATCAGTTATATTATTATATTTTAAATATACAACTATTAGATTCTTTAAAAAGGTATCCCCTGCCTTTGGCAGGATATAAAATATATATATTTGGTTTCCTGCTGATTGTTCAAAATTATTATTATATTTAATAGTCTGCGTATAGGAATATAAATCCTGTTTAGCAAATTTAAATATAAAAATATATCTCAAAAAGAATAAATATATTTTCACTTTGCCCGCAGCTTGCTGCAGCAATAGTAATATCATTGTTAGAAGTTCCCAGCATATAGCGATATTTATAAGGTGAACCAACAGGTTATTAATCCACCAACTGTAAATAAGAATAAGAAACCTAATGCAAATAGCATTGGTACAGCTAATCTTACTTCTCCACCGTAAACGGTTGCTCATATTTAACCTTAATCATCTCAGATTCTGTTATATTTAACTATAATGACGTAACATTATATATAACTAGCTAGTTAAACAAATCTATAATAAACTTGCGGGTTTATCATACCGCAGGTAAAATAAACTTATAACGATTATATTTTTAACCCGTTTCACCGGTTGATAATAAAATTAATAAATATAAGTTAATAAAAACAGTCAACAACAATGCTACTGATAGTTATTATAATATTATAGTTAGAGGTTCGCTCTAATACCATTACTGGCAATTGGATTATACCTTAAAAAACCATATTATTACCCTTTAGGTCTATAACTTAGGTTTCCAATGAGCGTCTAATCTCTACACTTTTACATAAGGATTTCTCACGTATGATTTAGCTCGGCGATTGACCTATAATTATTCCTTAAATATATTTCTCTTACATTATTTTTATTTCTAATTATAGGTTTTCCCCCGAATTTGCCCATTTTTTTTATGGTCGCACCTATTATAGGTTAACAATAGATTTATTTAAAAAGTCCACCTTTAATTTTTAATATCTCCATTACCAGATATAAGCCTGGTGTTCCCGGGCTCATTTGATTGTAAGTTAAGTGCTAATATTTTTTTATGAAATTTACGATTCATTGAAGGTAAAATAAATGGAGATATATTTTTATATAATTTATACATAGATTTAGTTTTAATATATATAACATATAAATTTCTACTTTTATGTATAGTACAATCTAAATCTCATTTAATTTTAAATACATTAATTAAATAAATTAATTCTTTAACTGTAAAACATTGAAAATTTAAAATTAATCCTTTACCATTACTTAAAGATCCATCACACATAATCATATGTGCTAAACTTTCATAATTAATTAAATCATATATATTTTTAGGTATTATTTTTCTTCTTCCTTCATAAAATAAATCCCTAAATTCACTCATACAAGGTAAAGCTCTTGTATCAAATGTAACTTGTTTAAATTTTTTATTATTTAAAGTTTCTATTTTAATTTTAGGTGAAGATATACAATAATGACTTAATTTATTAAATATATATAATAAATATTCTATATCTTTTATAGATAGTTTTATAGAAAATCTACTATTATATGTATAATTTAAAACTTCATGAACCTTACGTATATTCATTTTTTTTTTTAGGATTAAAAGTAGTTTTTATATAACCATCACCTAATAAAATACCAGTTATTATAAATCTTATATTATCAGGTATATCTACCATATAAGTTACAATACTTGTAAATTTAGGTAAACCTACACAACTTTCTAAATTAGTACCATAAATTACTAATTCTTTACATTCATTATTTGGTTTTAAATAAAATCTATTAGACCTAGGAAATACATCAAAAAGACTTAATTTTCTTAAATCAAATTCTCTTCTATTTAATGAGGACATATTAATCGAGGACTTTTTATATAAAGTAAGCCCTACACCTTTTGTGGACCATAAAAATTTGTCGAACAACATTTTTAAATTTATCTTGCTAAAGGATAATTTATTTATTCAACTAAATATTTTAATACCAGTTGGTACGGCTATTACCATTGTGAAATAGAAGATTAATCCTCTTATTATATTTACTTTACCGGTCACTTGTTACCGGCTATATAATAAGCTTAATTAAAAAACCTTTCCCGAACTGTACGTGCTACTTTCATAGCATACAGCTCTCCATTATATATACTCTGCTAAAAACTATAATAAGTAACTAGCTATATATAACTAAACCCCTTCATTATGTTTAATAAAAAGATATATATGTATAATAACTCAGCCGGCAATTCATTGCCGGCTATATATCTGTTCGTTAAAGTATTAACTTACTTATTATTATAATTACTATGAGTTTTCCGTTAACTATATACTTTCGATATATAGTCAATCCCAAATTCTCCTTAAACCTAAATATATACTTACTTAGGTACTTTACGCATAATTATTGTATTTTCCTATATATAATCAGCTACAATTATATATCAATATATATATATTTTTCCAAGATGATCTCTCGGCTGAGAATCCCTTTCAGGCATTATAAATTCAGATCTAATTTAATTTTAATTAATTGCCCGCAGTTAACATCAGGGTATATATATACTTATATTATTATTCCCCCCTTCGGGGGGGGGTATTATAAGTTTTTATTATACGTAAAATAATACCATATAAGTCTTAGCTCAGGGATGAATTAAATAAAATTCCCTTTTTTAGACATGCTGTGTTCGACCTTAAATTACTTTAAGTATCTAAGTCTAATGCTTTACTTCAAGATATAAAAATTGCCCCCTAAGGGCATAGTTTAGTTTTTTACTAAAAATATATGAAATAACCTTTACTTTTTACTAATAGGGGTTATGTTTAATTTATATAAAAAAGAATCTATAAAATATGGGACTATTTCATTTTTAATTTTATTTAACTCTTTTTCATTAATATATATTCTATATTTATCTTTATTTTTTTGTAAAGTTGTTTTTATTCCAAATTTTATATATAAAATATTTGAAATTAATATATTTTCTTTTAAACTATAACTATCTGTACAGAGAGTTAAACCTTTATTACGTCTTGATCCATCACCCATAATTCAATGAGCTAGTACAACAAAATCTATATAATCTAATAAATCTTCTTTTATACTTTTTCTATTACTACCTTCATAGTAAAATATACTTTTAATTTCATTCATATTTTTTAATTTACGTAATGTAAATTGTACACTATAAAATAGTTTACCTCTTTTTATATTTTTAGTAAGTACAGGTAAATTAGAAGCTAAAAAAGATAACTCACAAAAAACTCATCATAAATAATCAAAATTTTTTACAGATTGTTTTAAACCTAAAGCGGGATTTCATATTTTATGTAAATGTAATCAACCATCAGATATTAATATACCTATTATCATACTTCTATGATATTTATTAATTATTAAAGCATTTCTTTCATTAGCAGTTATAATACCTTTTTTAAAATAAAAAGATAATCTTTTTTCACTAGGATTATTAGATGCTCATGTTGGAATAATTAAGTCTTTACATGGATTTAATATGATCTCTTTTTTTAAAGTTTTTTTAGGTGTTTTTTTATTAGATTTTAGTGAATCTAATTCACTATTAATAATATTTTTGTTAGATATATAACGTGTAGATTTTATAAAAATTATATTTTTTATATTATAGCTATATATATTAATTTTATATTTTAAAGTAAAGATAAATAAAGTGAATTTATTAATAATATATCTCCCATTAGAGATAATTAATTCATATATTTTATTTTTATAAATAGAAAATATTTGAAGGTGTAATTTATTTCTTTTAGAAATATTTTCTCTATTTAAGAAACTTATACACATTAAGTTTAACAATAAATTGGCGCACGTAGCCGACGTAAAGTAAGCTCTAGTATCAATATCTAATCCTACTGTATACATATGATGCTAAGTATATTATTTTTTTTATTTTTATATAAATAAAAAACATGTTAATAAATATTTAAGCTATATAAGCTTATTTACTTATTTATTATTGCATACATGTTATACTTTTGGACTATATCTTATACTTATGATTTAGATGAATAACCTATAGGATTATTCTCGATAGTAAATTTATTCATGTTTTTTTTTAATTCTCTAACTAAATCTAAATTAGTTTTATCTAAAGGTTGTTTTTCTAAAGATATTCCGGATATTTTTTTAAAAATATCAAAAGATTTACTTTTACTTGTTTTTAAATTATATTTATTAAAATAATTCATAATTTTTTTTATTCTTTCAACATGATTACAAGATATATCTATTCTATACATATTACCATTAATTGTTTTTCTTAATTTAGCTAATTTTTTACCATATAATAATATACTTATATCATTTAATAAATCTTCTTCATTTTTTTGATCTAAAATAAAAATATTTTTTACATAAGTTATATTACGATTTTTATATATTTTTACAGAAAAACAACCCTCTGCATCTGTAAACCCTGATAATCAAGAATTTTCTAATGAAACAATTTTTTTATCTTTTATAACAGAAGGTAAAGCATGTATTACATTACTTTTACTAAAAAATTCTTTAGAAAGAGTTTTACTACAATTTAGTATTTCATATCATTTTTCTAATTGTATAATTCTATTTTTTAAATATATATTACCATTAAATATTAAATATAATAAAAAAATATTTTTAATATCATAAACAATATAACGACCAAATTTAATTTCTTTATTATCTTTATCTTTATAAAAATATTTTACATAACCAAAATTAAATGTTTTTTGTATATGTTCTAAAATAGAAACATCTTTTTGAGTAATAACAAAATTACAAGAGTTTTTATTAAATAATAAAGCTCCATCTCCTTCTGTAAAACCTATAAATCAATCTAATCAATTTTTATCTATTTTTATACTTTTTAAATGTATTAATTTATAAAAAATATAAAATAAATCATAAGTATCACCACGTATAGTCTCTGAGGATCCTTTTTTAGTATTTTTAAGATCATTAGAATCTTTTAAAAATAAAATATCTTTAGTTTTATCTAAAGATTGAAAGTTTCCTGCTGATTGGGCTTTTTCATTTAAGTTTGAACTATAAAAAGTATTAAATAAATATCATCCTTCCCAGCTTATAGTGGTGTTTATTACCTTAAACTCACGTCTAAGGAAAGCCATAAATTGACTTCAAACTAAAAAACCTAATAAACCAATAGATCCCATGGCATACAACATCCCAATTTCACCAAAGATAGGTTTTTTACTATATGTAGATACAATGTGTGATATGATACCAAAACCTGGTATAATTATAATGTAACTTATTATTGAATATTCATATAACCCGCAGCTAAGCTGCGGGCGAAAGTTTTTATCTATATAAAATATTACTCAAGAATTCACATTCTTGTTTGGACTATAATTTTAAATAATTTATTTACTTAAACCTTAAGGGCAATTTATTTTTTTTTTCATTTTTATTTTTAAATTTTTAATATTTTCTATTCCTTTTGAATTTAAATGATCTTTATTTTGTATAAAAATATAAGCTTTTCTTCAATATATATATTTAATATATTTAGTTGATAATAATGGATATTTATCAAAATAATTAATAACATTTTTAGCTGAGCCAAAATTAGTTGAACCATAATAATATGTATCTTGATTTTCTCTATAACCAATATTACCTCCTATAAATTCCTTTATATTTAATAATATAGTTTTATCTTTTTGATCTATTTGATAATTTAATCTAATTTCTGTTCTTTTACGATTTATTATTTTTATTTGAAAACTAGCATCAGCATCTGAAAAACCTGATAATCAATAATTATTAAAATCATTAGTTTTATTTATATTAAATTTTATTGATTTATTCAATATATCAAATTTTTTATGATTTAAAATATTATTAATTATTTGATTGTATTTATTAGCAGTTCTTATTTTATTATTAATAAGATTAACTACTTTTTCAATACCTTCTTTATTACTTATTATAAATATACAAGCATTTTTATTTTTGATTTTTTTTACTTGTCCATATTTTAATATTCTTTTTATAAAAAAAGCTAATTTTATATCTTCTATATTAAAAGCTATAACTAATTGTTGTATTTTACTAAAATGACCATCACCATCTATTAGACCTGCTAAATAATGACCAAATGATTCAAAATCTTTTGGTTTTAATCTTTTAGGTATATGAGGAGATATATATTTAATATTTTCATAAATAAAATTATGCTTAGAAAAATTAACCCGCGGAGCGGGTTGATTAAAAGTCCCTTCGGGACTTAAATGATAGATAAATCTATGATTATAGGTCCCTTCGGGACCTAAATTATTTGCCCCTTGTATTACTTGGGTAAGATTAAATAAGTTATTTACATCACGTTTAGTCTCTGAGGTTCTAAATGAATTAACCCCCGAAGAGATCTCATCTCCTGTAGATAAATTATCCCCCGAAGGGGGATTATTATATGGGTTAACTCATAAATTACCTGCTGATTTACTTATTAATTTATCTCCCTGCAAACTAGGTGATTCATTACTTAATTTAATTGAAAGAAATGAGATAAATAATAGGTAAACATTGTTTACCATTAATTTAAAAATTTTTACTATAATATTTAATATTACCCGCGAAGCGGATAGATAATAGGCCCCTTCGGGGCCTTTATTGGAGTATTTTAAATTTAAATAAGTTATTCCAGCATATAGTGATGTTAAGAAGCTTACATTAACTTCTGGATGCTTTTAACTATATAGCCCGCAGCTTTAAAAGCTGCGGGAGTTTTATATATATAGTTTTATAATGTGGACTATGTCTTCATCTAATTATCCCCCGCTAAGCGGGGGATGATACCCCCGTAGGGGACATTTACATAAAATGATTATAAGGGGAAAGAAATATATAGCCCGCAGCTTTGCTGCGGGCAGGTTTATATATCTCATTTATTACATCTATCTATAAATATAAATCAAGGTTTATTTAATGGATTTTTATAATATTTTAATAATATTAATATAATCTCCGCCCGCAGCTTTGCTGCGGGCTATATAAAGATTTAACATCTTTTAAATCTACAGTTATTTCACTAGAAGTATAACCTTGTTTATTTATAAATAAGGAACCATCACCATCAATGAAATCAGATAATCATTGATTAAATTTAATTAAGGTCCCTCCGGGACTTATAATCAACCCGCTTCGCGGGTTAATATTTTTTTTATTTTTATGTAAATGAGTATTAGATGTTTCGCGTGTAGTCTCTGAGATTCCTACTAAGATAGATATAAATCTTCTTTTGGTTATCTGCAAATTATTATTTAAACTTGTAAAAGATATATTTAATATTTTAACTATTTAGGCTAAAAATATTAGTCTTATAAATATAAGCTCTTTTACTGCTATAAAAAGCAGATATATTAGAGATATATATAGCCCCCCCTGCGTAGCAGGGGGGCGAACTTAAAATAGTAATTAAATATATTACCCCTAAGGGAATATAAACCTTATAAAAAGCCCGCTGAAAGCGGGCGGGGAATAAGGAATATATTAAACCTAAAAAGGTTTTATCATAATTTCTTGCATATAGCGAAATACAAAATGTTAAAATAACATTTATAGGCCATCCTTAACCAAAGAATCCTTTTGATCTTAGCCCGCAGCTTTGCTGCGGGCGGGTTTGTATATTTATTTATACATATATAATTTTTATCGACTGTACATTAAGCATCATTTCAGACACCCACAAGTGAGCCAGTCTGTAGCGATATCTAATACTACCGACGGTCTTAAGATAATTATAAACTCTTGACCGTTTTCACTCGTATTGCAATACTTATATATTGATCTTTATAAGATTTATATAAATATATTATTCCTCTCAGAATAAATTAGTTAAATATAAGTATAAAGTATATGAATGCCCCTGCGATTTATATATATATATATATATATTATATCTCAAATGGGAGATAGTTAACAGGGGGTTGATTATCTTATTATTTATTTTCTTATTAGAGTTACATAAATATTAATTTAACTATTACTAGATATAAATAATGATAAAAGTATCCCCTTTTCAGGGAATGATTAATCCCGGGACAAATTATCATTTTATTAATAAAGTCTTATTGATTAATCGCAGCTTTATCCTTTAAAAGGAGCTGTTAGGTAATAAAATCTTTAAAATTATGTTTAAACATAACAACATTTGCTTTATTAATTATTTAGTCTTTTTAATACCCATAGAGTATAAACCCTATGAGTTTATTAATTATAACTAATTTATATCTTCTTTATTATTTCAATTCTAAATACTCGCGGTAAACGCGAATCATCATTAATAATGATAATAGAATAAATTTAGCCCGCAGCATGCTGCGGGCGGAGACTATAAAATGTTTTTCAGTTAATGACCTGTAACTTGTTACGGATAATAAAATCTTTTATTTATTTAAATTTTTAATTATAGATATATAATAATCTGTTTTTTCATTAACATTTAAATGTCCTTTACACAATATTCAAGATATAATTTTTTTGAATAAAATATAAACATTTAATTTATTACCTTTTAAGGGATATTTATCAAAATATGATAATAAACTATTACAATTATTAACACCAGTTACTCTATAATATCAAACATTTGGTACATTATGTTTATAAACATTACCTATATTTAATAAAAAAGCTAATCTATCTAATACTGGTTTATTTATTTCTCATTTTTGACTTATATCAAAACATAATTTATATCTATATATATCTTTATATATATGCCCGCCTTTGGCGGGATTATTTGAATTATCCCCGCGTAGCGGGCCATTATGTTTTTTAATATTACAATAAAAACAACCTTCTGCATCTGTAAAACCAGATAATCATGCATTATTTAAATTTAATTCTTTATTTGTATTATTTATTTTAATAGGTGATATTAAACTTAAAATTTCTTGATGTTTTAAATTATTAATTTTTAATTTTCTAGTAAATTTACTATTTAATATACCCTGTTTTGTAGGATATATTTTATTATTTAATAAAGATATCCATTTATTAAACATAATTAAATTAGTAGGAAAGATAATATTATTATTAAATAATAAAGCTAATAAAAAACATTCAAAATTATTTTGAACTATAAATCTATGAGTATCTTTTCCTTGTTTTATAACTGAACCAAAACCTAATGTTTTTTGTATATACTCTAATATATATTTATGTTTAGTATTTTGAGTTATAACAAATGTGATATCATTTCTATAATTTATTACAAAAGAACCATCTCCTTCAGTAAAACCGATTAATCAATCTATAAAATTATTATTTAATTTAGGTAAATTATATAATACTCTAATTTTATTATATAATATGTATTCTCTTGAAACATAATTTTCTTCTATTAATTCTTTAATATCAGATTTTATATATATATTTTTTTTTATAAATAATCTTCCGCTATGCAGGCTATCATCCCCGCTACGCAGGAATAATTGTGATATATAATTAACTATAATTATTTTCATAATATGATAAAATTTGTAAATACTTATAATTAAAGCTAAACTTGTTAAATGTATTATATATATATCTATAAATAAAAAAAGTCCGTTTATATCGCACTTGGATAAAAACAACTTGTTGTCGTCAGAAATATTAATTATTTTATTTTTTCATGAGTCTAATTCTATATTTTTATAAAATAAATGTTGATAAAGTACAGGATCTCCTCCAGCTGCTACTTCATAAAAACCGGTATTGAAATTACGATCCATAAGAAGTAATGTTACTCCAGCTGTTAATACAGGTAAAGATAATAATAATAATATTGCAGTGAAGAAGATAGCTCATACAAATAAAGGTGCATTTATCATATGTAAACCTATAGTACGCATATTTAAAAATGTTACTATAAAGTTTATAGCACCTAATAAACTAGATATACTTGTTAAGTGTAATGCAAAAATAGCTAAATCTACAGATGGTCCTGAATGTGCATTAATAGAAGATAATGGTGGGTAGACTGTTCCTATCTATTTTATTTCTTCTATATAAAAAATATATAATATATATATAGGTAATTTATAACCTAAATATAGCCCGCTGATAGCAGCGGGCGATGAGATTATATATCTTTAGAAAAAATTTAATTATTATTTAAATAATTATTCTATATATCACTATATAGTTTAGACTATGTTATCACCTTTTAAATATTTTGCCCTATTTAATTCAGGTGTTAGGCGCTCGTGGTAATATTATTGTTAGTTTACTCAATCACTAGTCGTTGAACGTTCATATACCTATTTAAAACTAATATATGCTTCGCTACAAATTGTCTTATATTAAAGAGATCTTTGTAATTCACCTAATTTATAAATATGTTTTATTATATTTAACCCCGCTACGCGGGGTATATAAGTCATATATTATATTTAATATATATTTCTATATAAGAGGACGATTTATTTTTAATATTACATAATAATTCCCGAAGGGGAATAAACTAAAAAAAAAAATATTTTACTGATCCAGTCCCTGCACCATTCTCTATTAAAACTGAAGCTATGATACAAACTAATGCAGGGGGTAAACACCAAAAACTAATGTTATTTAATCTTGCAAAAGCCATATCTACAGCCCCTATCATGATAGGTAAAAAGAAGTTCATTTTTTTATCTTATTTATATATAGCCCGCTTATATATAAGCGGGCGAGGGTTTTATAAATAAGGCCAATATATTTTTCAATATATTATGGACTTTATCTTCATCCTTAAATAAGGAGTATTACGTAAAGTCTCTGAGGATCCTAATAATAAATAAAATATTTAAGTAAAATATATAAAGCCCGCTGAAAGCGGGCGGGAATATTTATATATGCTTAAAAAGATAATTTCCATTTAAAATGGATATTATTTATTTTCGTTTCCTGCTGATTGCCCATATATTTTAATAATAATAATCATTAAACCTTATAATTTATTTCTCCGTAGGAGAAATATAATAATTCCCGAAGGAAATAATTTAGGGGGGGGGGCTTGCCCCCCACCCCCCATAATAATACCCCGAAGGGGTATAATTATACCTCTTTAACAGGTAAATTAAATATAAAGTATAAATGATTTATCCTGATAATAACCAGAATATATTATTATTATTAACTTTAATAAGATTGTTTATTTTAAATAAAATATCAATCCCCTCTTTTGGAGGAAGTTAATTATAATTATTAATAAATTATTTATTATAAAAATAATATCCCTGTGGGATTATCAACCCGCGAAGCGGGTTCATTTCTTAAAGGTAAATGTTATAAAGATTTTAATACTTTAAATTAAAACAGTTTAAGCGATTATTCTTATATTCCATAACTTAAATTTAATAAATATGATTAATAAACTACGCCCGCAGCTAAGCTGCGGGCTATATAAACTTAATTTAGGTCGCGAAGGGACCTATAATCAACCCGCGAAGCGGGTTAATATCTTATCTATTAAATTTATTATAGAGGTAATAAATTATTATATAAAACTTTAGGGGTTTCCAGCATATAGTAATATAATAATAGATAATTTTACAATATAATAAATATAGCCTTATAGGCTATATAATTATGTGTTAATAAACACTATCCACGGCAACTATATATAAATAAACCTGACGCATCAGGATTTTTCTTTCCTTAAGATAGAATATATAAGGATAATATTATAAATATTTAAGTACATTTATTTTAAATGATCTCAATTAATATTTTTTCTCGTTTTATTAAAATTATTACGAATTTTAATTGCTAATTCTTTACATTCAATATGTGAAGGTTTATTACCTTTAATTATAGCTAAATCTATAATTTTTTTTCAATCTTTATAATCTAAATATTTAGATGATAATAAAGGATATTTCTCAAAATACTTAACAACTAAACTTAAATTTTCTATTTTAGTTACTGCTACTATATAAGAATAATAATCTTTATAGTTTTCTTGATTTTGTAATTTTAAATTTCTTTTTCTACTATATAAATTTGTATTAAACATATTAGCTATAGATGTCATTATATCAAAGTAATTAACATCTATTTTATTGTTATTTATATCTAAAACTTTTGTATATCTTTGTCTTATTTCTAATCTATAATATAAACCAACATTAATATTATTATTTTTTCTTTTATATAATGATATACTAAAATTACCATCAGCATCTGTAAAACCAGCTAATCATGGATTAGACCATAAATTTGAAGTATCTATAGGTTTAATATTTATAATATTAATATTTTTTAATATATTATTACGTATTTTATTATTATATTCTATAAAATTATCTCCTTTATTATTTCTCTTTAATTTATTATCCATTTTATCTGCTTCAAGTATATAATTATTTAATCAATTAATAGCTCTAATAGATGCTTCATATTTAGGTGTTCTATAATAACCATTAGTTAATTCTAATATAACATATATATCTTCTATTTTTTTAATATGTCACATATAAGCCTTAGAAGTTCTATTATGTTTTATATATCCTATATTTAAAATATGAAATAAATAATTTAATAAAGGTAAATCCTTTTCTACAAAAATAATATCTATAGCAGGGCTTGTTTTTTGTTTATATTTTCCTTCATCTACTCATATAGATCCATCTCCTTCAATTAGTCCAGCTAAATAAGAACCTAAATAATTTTTATCCATATTTAATGGTAATATTATTTTATTACATAATAGATTATTATGTAGATTATTCTCTTCACTTTGTGGAGATAATTCTTTATTTATTTTAGATTTATTAACGGTAAATATTTTATTATCCTTAGTTACATAAGGTATAAATATACTCTTAAAAGTAACTAAATTACCACGCTTCGCGTGATTATAGGGTTTCACCCCTATATTTAATATATTTTTATATTTAAGGAAAGATATATATTTATATATTCTTTTTTTACCGAACGCTCCTATTAAGACCGGCATTACAAATAAAAATATCATAGCTATTGCATGTCCTGTAACCATTACATTAAATACTTGGTTATTTTCATTTAAAAATTGAGGGTTAGGTCCTGATAGCTCCATACGTATGATTACTGACATTCCAGTAGCAACCATAGATGAAATTAAACCATAACCTAAATATAAAATAGCAATATCTTTATGTGATGTACTATATAATCAACGTGTTATATATGACATTTGTTTCATAAAATTAAAAAATAAATTTTAATGAAATATAAATAAACAAAATAAATACCATTTTAAATAACTTAACTTACCTATATATACCTTATATAATTAACTATAACCCCCGCCCGCAGCAAAGCTGCGGGCTATTTTATTATACCTTAAATAATAATTTACAAATAGAAAAAGATCATTCCGATATAAAAAGATAAATACCAAAGGCGATGATATAATAGAATTATAAATTATCTAAGATTATTATATTTCTCCGGTGGAGAAATAAATTAACCCGCTCCGCGGGTTGATTATAAGCCCTTTGGAGCTTAAATTATCTTAGATGATAATAGGGGGGGGGGCAAGCCCCCCTATATTAATCCCACTTAATATAAATAAATAACCCGGGTTTATTATCCCTGTGGAATAATGATTTATTTATCTCATTGGGAATCGAACCCAAATAATTACTTTAGAAGAGTAATGTTCTAACCATTGAACTATAAGACATAATTCACCTAGATCTCTGACAAATAAATCTATAATAAAAAAATATACCGTTTTTATTTAGGTCCCTTCGGGACCTATAAATAACCCTCGTAGCGGGTTTATTATATATATATACCTAGTAATAAATTTATACATCCATTATTTTACGAAGATAAATAACCTTATAGGTCCCTTCGTAAATATGTTTAAGTTTGCCCCCTGCGTAGCAGGGGGCTATATATGCTAGTTTATTTATTATATAGGTATAGCCATATAGTTATTCATAGATATAATATATATATCCCCGCTACGCGGGGATGATAGCCCGCTACGCGGGCCATTATTATAAGAGTAATTAATTCGCTTTGCAAATTGATAACCCCGCTACGCGGGGTCATTATCCCTGTGGTATGATCAACCCGCGAAGCGGGTTTATTATAGGAGTTTCTATAGGCCGTAAGATTAACAGGGGAAATATGAGCAATTACAATTGACCTTGATTATAAAAATTTAAAACCCCGCCCGCTGCTTGCAGCGGGCTATATATCTTATAACATTTAAGGTTATATTTAAATAACCTATGTGACTATTCGTAATGCAAAATTATACCCCTTCGGGGTATTATTATAGGTCCCTTAGGGACCTAAATTATTGGCGCCCCAATGATTATAGGTGGGCAAGCCCACCTAAATTATCTAAGATGATTATAGGGGGGGGCAAGCCCCCCCTAAATTAAAAATATTTATATATGAATATATGTAACCTATTGGCATTATTAAATCTATATAAGAAATAAAAAGAATTAATAATTAACCATAAGGAAGGTATTTACAGTTAAAAAATATGACCTGTATTTAAGAAGATTTGAGCATCTAAAATATAAATTAAAGAAGGTAAGAAAATAGCGAAACCAAATAATAAAGGTAAGAAAATAATTCAACACATATTAATTAATTTATCATATCTTACTCTAGGTAAAGTAGCTCTAACTCAAATATAAGTAAAAGCAAATACATTAGCTTTTAAACCTAAAATAATACCAGTACCACCTCCAAAGAATAAAATAGCAGTTAATGTAGATAAGAATAAGATAGAAGCATATTCAGATAAGAAGAATAAAACAAAAATAGAAGAAGAATATTCAGTCATATGACCTGAAACTAATTCTGATTCAGCTTCAACATTATCAAAAGGAGGTCTAGCACATTCAGCAACACAACCAATAAATCAAATAATAGATAAGGGTAATAAAGGTATAAATAATCAAATAGAAGATTGTAATTCAACATATCTAGATAAATTCATAGATCCAGCAAATAAAATACATAATAAAACAATAGTAGTTAAAACTAATTCATAACTAATTAATTGAGCTGTAGAACGAATAGAACCTAATAAAGAATATTTACTATTAGCGGATCAACCAGCTAATAAAGTACCAAAAACACCTACACTACTAATAGCTAAAGTTAAAATTAAACCATAATTATGATCAGTAATAGTAATACCTGGACCAAAAGGAATAACAGATCAACATAATAAAGCAGAAATTAAAGAAATAATAGGACTAATAAATAAAATTAATTTATCAGCATGTGTTGGTATAATTATTTCTTTTAATAATAATTTAGCTGCATCAGCAATAGCCATTAAAATACCATAATAACCTACTGCATTAGGACCAACCCTACGTTGCATATATCCTAAAGTTTTACGTTCAGCAACTGTTAAAAAAGCAACAGCTAATAAAACAGATACAAACATTAATAATAATTCAACAAATTGTAACATTTATCTAGTAATAGCTATAGCCCCTACAACAGATAAAATTAAAATTAAACCAGTAATAATTAATAATATAGCATATTCAGTATAAAACTGATTACCTACTACTATTAATTCGTTGAATGTTTCATTAAAATTCATAACAATACCATAATTTTCATAAGTTAAATCTAAAGGTATAAAACATATACATAATAAAGTTATTATTAAAGGAGATACATTCCCTTGAGGTATATAATCTATTTTTAATAAAGATAATATAAATAAAAATAATATGGCAATAGCTCCTACATATATTAATATATATAAAATACCCATTAACATAAAATTTTGATTATATAAAGATATAGCTGTACTTACAAATAATACTATTAATCATAATATACTTTGTACTGGAGATAATAATCCCAAAGCTAATAAACTGGATAAACCACTAATTAAATTCATTTCTTTTTTATTAATTATTATTTAATGAGATAATTTTTTAAATAACCATAGATAGATATATCTAAGATTACCCCCGTTATACGGGGGTTTATTATCTTCATTTTATAATTTTTACATTTTTCGTTCATATTTGGAATCGAACCAAAATCGATGTATTAACAGTACATTGCTTTACCTTTAAGCTATATAAACTTACCTTTAGTAAAAGCCCGCAGCTAGATATGCTTAAATATTTATATAGCCCGCTGCTTTTAAAGCAGCGGGCGGGGTTATATAATTTAGATCTTATAATAAAATTTAATAAGATATATATATGAATATTTAAATGAATAGGGATAAACATTAAAAAAAGTATAAAATAGCCCGCAGCTTTGCTGCGGAGAATATTAAAGATTATTCAGCTTCAGATAATCATTCAATGAATTCACCAATAGGAACACATTCTATTTTAATAGGCATTAAAGAATGGTTAACTCCACATAATTCACTACATTGACCATAATAAACACCAGTTCTTTGAATTAAAGCACTAACTTGGTTTAAACGACCAGGAGTAGCATCTATTTTAATACCTAAAGAAGGAACAGCGAAAGAGTGTAAAACATCATTAGCTGTAACAATAAATCTTACATGAGTATCAACAGGTAAAACAATAGAAGTATCAGTATCTAATAATCTTAATTGACCTTCTTCTAACATGTCTTCTGGAATAATATAAGACTCAAATTCAATAGTTTCACCTTTTTCAGAAACAAAATCTGAATATTCATATTTTCAATATCATTGTAATCCTACAACTTTAATAGTCATAGCAGGAGTTAAAACTTCATCACATAAATATAATAAAATAAAACTAGGGAAAGCGATTAATAATAAGATAACTGCAGGGAAGATAGTTCATATTATTTCTAAAGTTTGACCATGTTTTAAATATTTATAAGCAAATTTATTATTTTTAAAATCAGCTATAACTACATATAAAATATATGAAACTAAACCTAAAATTAAAGCTAAATAAAACATTATATGATCATATAATTCATGAATACCTTCTTGGTTAGGAGAAGCTGAATCTTGTAAACGAACACCTCAAGGTGTTGGAACATCTAATCAAATCATTAATAAAAAAATTGTAAATAATTATAAATACAAATAAATAAAATATGGAATCAATCGGAATCGAACCGATATTGTTCACATGCAAAGCGAAAGATTTACCAATTAATCTATGATCCCATTAAGCTTAATAAATAAGCCAAATATATTTTAGGTATATGTTTAAATTTTAGTTAGTTGAAACGTAAATAATATTTACATTTTTACTAATACATTATAGTCTATAATGTATAAACTTATCTGAAGGATTTAATATTTGATATGCATTCAATATGTAAACACAACATTCTTAGCTAATATATAATCTCTATAACTTATTGCTATTTAAAAGATCTAATTATTTTTACCATAGGAATGTACCTTATTATCCTTGCGTACACTTAAGGCAACAGATAAGAAAAAAATCCATAGATGATAAAATCATTACTGACTCACGTCGTAATTAACCCATCTCAAGTAACTCCTTAGAGGACGAACAGTCCTACCCTACCTAGTTGCTGCGACCAGGAGGACGAGTCTAGACGACCAATTTGTTATTATTAAATTATTTAAATTTAATTTCAATAATTTTCATTATTGTTCAGACTATGTCTTAAAATATTTCAGTTTTACTGATTGATATATTTATATATTAGACCATAGTTTACTATGGACTATATAATTTTATATTGAAAAGATTTTATTATGTATGGTTTAATTAATTTACTAATTAATTTAGTATTATTAGTTGTAAAAACTAATTTATATAATATTTTAGTGTTAGTTTTTCTAGATATTCTAACACTACTATTTAAATTAACCCGCGAAGCGGGTTGATTATAGGTCCCGAAGGGACCTAAATTATTGGCGCCCCAATGATTATAGGTGGGCTTGCCCACCTAAATTATTCCCCCTTAGGGGAATTATTATAGGTCCCGAAGGGACCTAAATTAAATTTAATATTTAATTCATTTGATAAAATATTACATTATTTTAATTTTTTAAAAAGCCCTTCGAAATAAATAACCTGGTTAATCCAGGTGAACCTCCTTATGGAGGATAATAATACAAAATAAAACCATTTTTCAATATAAATAAAATAATATCATACCGCATTACGGTAAATATTCCTAGGTATTTCTTGGTAGGATATTGTTATATGTACTCACCTACTAGTCGTTGAACGTTTATTATCCTTATAATAATGGCCCGCTACGCGGGCTATCATCCCCGCTACGCGGGGATATATATATTTTTAACTATAAATTATTATTCATATAGATAATAATTCGCTGCAAATCATCATGGATATAAATCTTTAGACTTCTTGCAATTAAACCTATTTATACTCGACTATCGTTATTAATCGAGGTGGCAAACACCGCTGACGATATCAACTCTCACGCGGTATTACCCTGTTCAATTTTATTATCGTTGTTTTTTTAATTTGACAACTTCTATATATCACTATATAGTTTAGACTATGTCTTTACCTAATAAAATTCTTAAATAAATATATCCATCTCCTAATATTATACCTACTAATACTTCTTTTTGATATTGTGAAATATTAGGAAATTGTTGTTTATAAGATTTTAATAAATTACTATTAGGAGAAATATTAATTAAATCTTTTTTCATTATTCATTTTTTCATCTCTTTGTTCATATTTTATTTTTTATTATAAACCTTCTGTTTGAAGGTAATTTGATTTATATTCTCCTTTTTAGGGTAAAAAAAAATATATATATATATTTATTTAAGAATATCTATTAAAGATATTATTAGGTATTGGGTGCTCGTGGTAATATTATTGTTAGTTTACTCAATTACTAGTCGTTGAACGTTCATATATCTATAAAAACTAATATATGCTTCGCTGCATATTATCTTTTACGAAAAAGATTTCTATGCAATTTACCCAATTAATATACCTTCTTTAGAAGGTTATCTCACTATCGCGGAGATAATATATATTCAGCTCATATAAATTATACCCGGAAGGGTATGATTAATCCCCCCTTGAGGGGGGATAAATTTATGAGCTTTCTATATAAAGGAACTAACATTTAATCCCTAGCGTAACTTTAATCCGTTATCGACATCCATACCATTTGTTTATGCCTGTTCACTACACTCTACGTAAGTACTAATTTCACTTGTTAGTGTTATTATCATCGCACAATTATGTTGTTATCCTTACTTATATAATCATATATTTAAAAAATATTGTTTTATTCTATTTACCATATAGAAATATTGTACGTAATTTACTATTAAATAAAAAATTTAATTAAACATTTAGTTTTTTCTAACTTTGTTATTAGACACATCAGATGCTTTCGCTGATGTCGACGCCCCATCGAAACTAACCTCTTTACTCTTTCTTAAATAAGTATAACTTAAGTTATTATTCCGTAAGAATAATAAACTGTATTAATTAGATTCTTTTTTCATTTATATAGGTATCTCATTTGATTTAAAATATAAATATAACCTAATCTACTGAAATAAATAAAAAAAGTATAACACCTAAAAGGTATTAAAAATCAAAATAAAGATATAGTAAAGCTGCATAGGGTCTTTTTGTCAACCTACGGATATACGGCATCTTCCAATTCTGATTAAATTAAGTAGGTTTGACCTACAAAGGTTTATTACTTATGTACTAATAAGCTTATCAGTTTATTCTGATATATCTTTCACCTCTATATAATATACGCCCTAAAGCAGATATATTATATTACAGAACCCGACTGTACATTTAGACAGACATTTCAGTCTAACCTCGGTGAACCAGTCTGTAGCGACACATACAATTGCCGACGGTCTTCAATCAAGATATCGTTGACCGTTTTCACCTTTTTATTTATAGCGATTAAATCACATATTGCCTTATGTAATTTACCCTCTATCGAGGGATAAGTATTATTCGATTGTATTCTTGTCACGCCCGCTGCAAAGCAGCGGGTGTATGAATTATAATTCTCTCCTAAGAAAATATTAATAATTCATTAATACTTATCTGTCAATTAAGACATTTAATTTTTAATATTTCCCGCCTTGGCGGGCATAAACTTTAATTCTTTGTAAATAATATTTACCTATAATTGAAAAATTAGATTCGGAGAAACCAATAAATCATTTATTAAATTTATTAATTATTCCCCGAAGGGAAATTATTATAGGTCCCTTCGGGACCTAAATTATTGATAAATCAATCATTATATTTCTCCGGAGGAGAAATAAATTATCCCCGCGACGCGGGGATGATAGCCCGCGAAGCGGGCCATTGTATTTACTCTCATCATTGTTTTTTATTAAATATTAAAAATTAAAACTATAAAGTTGGATTTTCACCAACCCGGCGTATAATATAAAATAATATTATATTATAGTACTAATTTCACCGCAATTGCTATTTCACTGGGTCTACATTGGATACAGTTATCGCATCGTATATTCATTCATGCAGGACGTCAATTATACGTCAATGAATTTCGCTACCTTCGGATCCTCACAATAAGACCGCCGTTTATCTGTTTTTTATAAAGTTATCTATAAAATAACAATATTTATTAAACAAACACCGGGCAGATATCACTTATTATACTTACTATTACTAGTATGCAATAAGCTATGTTTTTGGTAAACAGTCGCACGATTTATTTTGCCGAGTTCATTCAATGTAGTTATCCCATTCCCTTTTAATCATACCTGTGTCGGTCTACAGTACGGTTCATTTTTATTTTCTTGTTCTTTCACCCATTAATTATATATTTCTATATTAATCTTAGGGACCGTTCGTTTATAGTAAAACCTTATGAATAAGGGGATAATCTTATATTATCTATCGTTACTCAAGCCAGCAATCTCTTTATAATTTTTTATTATATATTCTGCTACCATATAATCTTTTTTTTATAAGATTATATCTATAATACTGTTATTAATTTAGACCCGATATATTTTCTCTATTATTAATAAAAATATATATATATATATATAAATTAAATTAGTGCATTGTTACATGTTCATTAAAAGTTGATTATTGTCAAACCCACTTACTAATTGTCTATAGTTTAATATTATCACTGCAAAGCAGAGATATATAGATTTTATTCACTTAATTAATATTTGGGACATTAATTTAATAGTCTAGGTTGTTTCCTTCTCGACCTACTACCTTATCGCAATAAGTCTGACTCCTTATATTACTCATAATAATGAGATAAATAACTGATTCCGAGGTTTAAATATTTTGATAAAATTATATTCTAATTCCCCAAAGGTATTTAAGTGCTGTACCAGTTTAAATAAATATAAAGGCTATACTAAAATATATTTCGCAGAAAACCAGCTATCTGCAAACCAGATTTGTCTGTCACAGCTACACACATCTCTTTAGAAATTATTGCTACAATTACCTATTGAGTCATATATAATTATATGTTAAACATTAATTATATACACTTGGACATGTGTAGATCGTTTGCTTTCGGGCCTATATACTTTAATTATATCTAATTATATATAAATTTTATATTTCACTAAAGTATATAACTCACTGGCCCATTATACAAAAGGTACGTTATACTATAACTGCTCTTTATTATTCTATTTTCTTTCTTTCCCTTGCGGTACTTTAATCTAATATTTAATTTTATTTCTTAGTAGTTGGAAACTACTTTATTCTTACCTCTTGGTAATACTTTAAGATTTTTATACTTTCACTCACCGTTACTTATATAATCCCTGTTGGTTATTTAACAAGTTACTCAGATGTTTCATTCCACTTGTTTTATTTTTTATCATTTTCATGATTATGATTGATTTTCATCTTTATATCATTTTTAAATATTGATTCAAAATTCTTAAAATAATATTAATAACATATACCATTTTTCAATATATCACCTATATTATTAGTAGCCTTATATTTTACCTTGCCCGCAGCAAGCTGCGGGCTATTAGTGAGTTATCTATATCTCTTATCTATAAATAACCAAAATTTATTATCTTAGAAATACTTATTGCTATATCTACTATAATCAACTCGCGAAGCGGGTTCATATATGGATTTAACCATATAATAATCCCCCCCGAATTATCCAAAACCTCAAGTACTAATGATAACAATAGCCCGCTGCTTTAAAGCAGCGGGCGGGGGATAATAGTATCTCTGATACTTGTAATATTATCTACTAATAGAATACAATATATTGTAAGATATTCTATAGCTAAGGTAATGGCAGATAAGAATTTATAACAATAAGTGATTATAATTTAGGTCCCTTCGGGACCTATAATCATTGGGCACCAATAATTTAGGGGGGCAAGCCCCCCTATAATAATACTCCGAAGGGGTATAATTTATTTCTCCGTAGGAGAAATATAATAATTTCCGAAGGAAATAATTTAGGGACCTATAATAATTCTCCATTGAGAATAATTAAAATTATAATTATATATATGAATATATAAACCACCGAAGGGTGGTTAAGAAAAAGCCCATATAATACCTTACCTCTATAGCCCATAGCTTGAAATGCAGGGATAAAAAGAGGAAAAGAAAATAGTTAGCAACTAAATATAGCTGGGGGGCATAAGATTAAATGGAGAATATTAAAATTATTAAAATATTAATAATAATGATACTACCAGATAAAGAGAAAGGAATATTAATAATAAATCTACCAATACCAGTACTACCTAAAACTTTTAATAAACCATTATCAGTTAACTCATTTAAATAACCACCAAATTTAAGAACAGGTCTAATAATTAAATTATTTAATAATTGATCGAAATAAATACGTTGGTTAAAGAAATTATATACAGATGATTTATTTATTTTATACATAAATTCATAAATATAAATTAAAGATAAAGATAAAGATAAACCTAAAATCATAGGTAAATATTTAAAAATAGTAGGTATGGTAAATTCAGTTTCTATAAAAGTATTAGTATGAGGTAAACCTATGTTAAGATGAAATATAACATTATCTCTATAATAACCTAAGAAAATACTATATATAGCTAATATAGTCATAGGTATTAACATTCAATTACTTTCATGTATAAATCCATAAGTATATTTATTAGATCTAGGATTATTATAGAATGTTAAATATAAAACTCTTAAAGAATAAATAGCTGTTAATGTAGCTGAAGCTGTAGCAATGAAATACATTATATAACCACTTAAAGTATAAGTACCATATAATGATTCTATAACTATATCTTTAGAGTAATAACCTGTTAAACCAGGAATAGCCATTAAAGATAAAGAAGCTATAACCATAGATACATAACTATAAGGTAAATATTCAATTAAACCTCCATATTTACGCATATCTTGAGTCTCTGACATAAAACTATGTATAATAGAACCAGCTGACATAAATAATAAAGCTTTAAAGAAAGCATGACAATATAAGTGATATATTGCTAAATCATATGCACTAGAACCTATAGCTAACATCATTATTGCCAATTGACTCATTGTAGATAAAGCTATAACTCTTTTTATATCGTTAGATACTACAGCTATTAAACCACTAACTAAAGTAGTAAATCCACCTAATCATAATATAAATAATAATACAGAAGGTGTATATTCTAATATATATGATGATCTTACTAATACAAAAACTCCACTACAAACCATTGTAGCTGCATGTAATAAAGAACTTACTGGTGTTGGCAATATGTTGTTATTTACCTGATCTTTATATAAGCCTAATGATAAATGCCCACCTACTTAAAACCCTGCTTTCTATATTTAAATAATAAGCTTATAATTTTTTATATTTTGGGCATATCTTTAAAGATATTTTTTATAAAAGTTACACAATATTTCTGGGGGATGATCAACCCGCGAAGCGGGTTCATTTATCAATATAAGTTTATGGCATATATATATAAAGATATAAGTATAGCCCGCTGCTTTGCAGCGGGTTCCTTATGTATCACTCTATTTTATTCATCCAAAGACTGGATATATCTCTGCTAATAATAATAATAGCCTTTCTTTAAAATTGTTATTAACAGAGAATAAATAATGATATCTATAAATAAACTCATTCTACTCTCGTAGATGTTCGGACTTAATATTTTATTTATCATTTATATAGCCCGCTTATATATAAGCGGGCGAGGGTCTTATTATAAGATTTTTTATTATTCGCTTAATCATTTTTTTAGATTCGCTTTTTTTTTCTTTTATTAGCTTTTTGAATAAAAGTATTTAAATTAGTTTCATTAATTAAGTGTCATTTATTTTTAAAATTATAATATACTCATATAAATTTATTATAATCAATAGATTTTTTAGTTTTTAATTTATAATTATTAAAATATTTAATTATATTAGATAAGTTTCTATAATTAACTGTTAAATTACATGTACTACATTCTTTTAATGGCCCGCTTCGCGGGCTATCATCCCCGCTACGCGGGGATAATTTATATATTTTTCCTTTTAATAATAAAGCTAATTTTTTCATAAATATATCTTCATTTTTTAGAGATATAATATAACGTATACTTATTTTATTTCTAATAAAACTATGTGTAAAACAACCTTCTGCATCTGTAAATCCAGATAATCAAGCATTGTCTAATGTAATTTTATTTTTACTAGAATCTAATATTTTTATATTAGTTTTGTATACTTCATTATATCTATTTACAAAATCTATAAAACTATTTTGATATTTAGATAATTGTAAATTACCATTAAATATTTGAATTATTTTAAATAATTTTTCTTTATCTCTAATTATAAAATGATATGTATTACTTTTATTTATGGGGGCTTGCCCCCCTATAATTATTTCCCTTCGGGGGATATTATCTTGTTTAGATACAGTACCATAACCTAATCTTTTTTTTATATAATATAGTACTTGTGCATCTTCACTTGATTGAGTTATTTTAAATTCTAAATATTTATTAAATTTATTTATAATAAATGAACCATTACCTTCTGTAAAACCAATTAATCAATAATAAAAATTTAAATCAGATTCATCTAATTTATGCCCATATAATCAACCCGCTTCCCGGGTTAATTTGTCTACAGGAGATGATATCTTCTTAAGGAGAATATGCCTATCTGAATTTTTAGTAGATAAAAATTTTTCTGTTTTATAGCCTATAAGATGTTGTGAATTAAAATAAGACCCTAGCCCGCTTATATATAAGCGGGCTATATATAAATTACCGGCTATGCCGGGATAAATAATTTCACGTAAAGTCTCTGAGGATCTTTTAAATAAATTAAAATTAAAATTTCCTGAGGATTGTCCATATAATATATTCTCACTAAGTGAATTAATAAATAGGTATGCTTTGCATTCCATTATATTACCCGTAAAACGGGATATTAATAATTTAGATTTTTCCATATTATTTAATAGCTTGCAACTTATAGTGTGCAAATATAAATAGGACCAAATTACATTAGGATGTTCCCTCATATAGTGAAATTTAAGGAGAGCCTTTCACCAACCCTCCATAGCGTTCAATAATCAAGAATGTAAACCTAATTGAGCAGATTTAGCAGTAGCTGCAACTAATAACATAATGGCTAATAAATTTAAAATAGTTGTATTAGTATGTGGAGTTAATAATTCTATAGTATTAAAATCAACAGCATGATATAAAGATAAAATAGAACCAATAAATATAACGAATAGAGCATCACCCATTCTATTTAATAAAATAGCAGATAAAGCTGATTTCATAGCAGCTAAACGTGTATTTCAGAAAGAGATTAATAAGTAAGATATTACACCTACAAATTCTCAACCTATAAACATCATAACATAATTATCACTTATAACTAATACAGTCATAAAAATAGCAAATATACTTAATATAACATAAAAACGATTACGATTAGGATCATATCTCATATAATCTATAGCATAAAATAAAACAGCCATAGTAACTAAACCTACAGGTACCATAACTACCATAGATAAAGGATCTAATAATATTCCATAATTTATATTAATATTTCCTAAAGAGATTCAAGAACCTAAATTAATATGAATTGTTTCTTCAAATATATAAGTTAAAAAGTTAAACATTATAAAATATTAGTAACTTTACCTCTCAATCTATAATAAGATACTAATAAACTTAAACCTATTGCTGATTCTGCTCCTGCTAAGATTATTATAAATAAAGCAAATATTGTTGCTTGTATATCATCATATATACTACCTATATATATTATTTTAACTGTTACTGTTAATAATAATATTTCTATAGCTATTAATAATGAAATGATATTATTTTGACTAACATAAAATGTTAATAATGTTGATAATATAGCTATCATAATTTTAATTTTGTATTAATTTAATTCTTATAAGTTACTTATTAGTTAAAATATAATGTTTATATATGAATATATACCCCTAATGTTTTATTCATTTATACTAAAACTATAAAAGTAATAGATAGGGTTTAAATAACCCCCAATATGGAGGTTGATAAATATCCTTAAATAACCCGCTTAGCGGGTTGATAATAGGTTTAAATATAAAACTCACTGTTTAGCTGTGGGATATATTAACCAAGGATATAAATAAGAATATTTTAATATTAATATTCTTTTGATAAGGTTTATTTGTTACCAATATAGAATAAAATATTTTCTATACTTGATATAACAGGTACTAATATAAGGAAGTAACTGAAATAAAATGCAGTAGCATATTGACCTAATACAATAAATGGAACTTCAACATGTAATTGACCTAAGTTACATAATAATAAGAAATTAAATAAGAATAAATAGAAGAAGAATTTAGATAATACTTTAAATGTATTACCTCTTATAACTGATCTATCTACAATTGGTAATATTAATAATATTAATAATGCTGAGAACATAGCTATAACTCCTCCTAATTTATCTGGTATAGATCTTAATATTGCATAAAAAGGTAATAAATATCATTCCGGCACTCAATTTTATTAAAATATAAAATTATACTCAAATATAGAGTATATTTAAACTTCATATATAAATGTTATAATCATCTTTGATCATATAGTTTAAATTTTATACTTGTTAATTTATATACAAGATAAATATTTTATATTTCCTTTTTTAAAGGTATATTATCATTTAAATAATATTTCTATACATTACTGTATAGTTTAGACTATGTCATAATATTAGATTTTTTTTATAAAAAACCCCGCGAAGCGGGGTTATTAAATATTTCTAAATATAAGAAGCGCTCGTGGTTTATAAATATTATTATCTATTTAATAGAACTAGTCGTTGAATATTTATATTCTTAAAATATATATAATATTTTTCTTAGTTTATATTCCCCCAAATAATATAAGTATATAACTCCTAGTTAGGGGGGAGCCCTAAATTAATAAACCTAAGGTTTATTATAAATACCCATATTATCTTTTAATGTAAAGATGAAAATAGGGGGGACTTAAATATAAATATCTATTTACAAAATAAATCGCCCGCTTATATATAAGCGGGCTATAAAAGAAAAATATAAATCAAATATATATTTATAATATGAATATACTTTACTGCAAATTGTCCTATATAGTTTAATAATATAGGATTTTCTTGCAATTCACTTCTTTTTTCAATTTATACTATAAATATAAAATGCGACAATATATGATAATATCATATGATATATTAAACTTATATATATATATAACTTTTTATATTATAAAGATATATTTTTTAATCATTCATTTAATGTTAAATCTCTATATTCTTTTGCTTTTAATAAAGCTATATCTTTACCTTCTTTAAAGTTAAAATATTTATATTTATTAGATATAGGTAATTTAACACAATATGAAATATTTTTATGTATATGTATAAAAGACATATCATCTTTTTTAAATTTATTATTTATAATAATTAAATATTCTTTAATAGAATATTCTATATAGCCCGCAGCTTTAAAAGCTGCGGGCGAAGGATTTAATTTTTTATATTCGTAAATTAAATTAAGTAATTCTAATTGACCATTTTTTCAATATTTAATTTTACCAAATAATTTACATGTTTGAATTAATAATTTTATTTGATTTTTCTTATTAAAAGAATATAGATCATAAAGAATGTTTTCTTCGTTTATTTCTGTTAGTAATAAATTAAGATATAATTTAATAGATTTTTGACTTTCTATTTTAAATTCTATAATAGTATTTGTTTTAAATAATTTTATTTTAGAATAAATACCATATTTATCTAAATATTTAATAATTATATTAAATAATTCAATATTATAAAGAGTAAATTTTTGATTAATTATTAAATTAGGTATATAAATAAATGTTTTTTCTAATTTTCTTAAATTTATAGTATAAGATCCATCTCCTAAATAAAATCCATGAATAAATAAAATATTTATATTAAATTTTTTTTTATTTTTAATAAATATTATACTTTTTAAATCATTAATATAATTAATATAATATTCATCGGAAGGAAGTAGTGATCTATTTAAATTATTATTTTCAATGTCAAAATTAGTACCTAAGATTCGTATTTTATTTAATCATAATTCAAATTTCTCTTTTGGGGATAATTTCCTTTGGGTATCATGTATTAAATTATTGATAGAATCAATGATTATAGGGGGGGCAAGCCCCCCTAAATTATTTCCCTCCGGGAAATTATTATATGTCCCTAAATTATAAACTAAATATATACGTTTCAAAGCATTATCTAAGTGTTCAACAGTATAAATAGTAAGTCTATGAGATTTACCATATTTAGAATTATATAAATAATATATTTTTAATAATAATTGTAAACCAATATATTTATCCCCAAAGGTATTATTAAAATAAGGTATTCATTTATTTATAATTATATATCAATTTTTAGAATATATTTTTATATGTCATCTATCTGATTCCTGTCCTTCTGTATATCCTTTTAAGGGTTTTAATTTATAAATATTATATTTTAATTCATTATTAAATTCATTATTCATTATTTTAAATAATTTTATACTTTCATAAGTTGCATTTTGAGATACAAATACTAAAGGATTAAAAATTATACTTTCTTTATTCTCAAAATAACCACCTACATGGCCTTCTGCTTGAAAAAAACCATTTAGAATAAATCTTATTTTTTCTCTATCATAATTTTTATTATTTAATCATATATTTAAAGGATTTATTTTATTATCTAATAAATCTAATATTTCTTTTTTAGTTATATTTTCTTTTAAAGTTTTTCCTTCTATATAGCCCGCAGCTTTGCTGCGGGCGAAGGGACCTAAATTACCTTTAATCTGATAGGTATTTTTTCTTGTAATTAAAAAATTTATATAAAGTATATATATATATAATCATATAGAAATTAATCCGCAAAGCGGATTGATTAAATGTCCCTTTGGGACATAAAAAATATTTATCGATGCTGGAGTAACCATAGGGTTACCTGGTATATAGTTATCTGAATGCATATCGCCCGCAGCAAAGCTGCGGGCGGGTTTATTTTATTTTTTCAATATAAAAAGTTTACTTTTATATAAAGATATATATATCTTATATATATATTTAGCCAACGTGGCCTAACTTTATATAAGGAAATAAATATATATTTGAAAATAAAAATATGGACTATCTCTTCATAAAAATTATTTTATTTATATAAAATATATACTCCTATTTTAGGTAATATTTTTAGGTATTTCATTTTTTTTCAAATAATAATCAGGATTTATATATAATAGAATTATGAGGATATTGATATGCTTTTATATCATAAAATGAATAAAATTCATTTATTAAAAATAAACGTTTACCTTTATTAGATTTAGAAGGATTAATTTTATTATATTTATAATATAACATATGTAAATCTTTATTATTAATAGATCATTTATATGATCCATTTTTAGATTTATCAAAATATAATTTACCTCCAAATATATCAATTAACATATTTAAATTATAATCATATTTATTACTAATACTAATAGTTAATTGAGGTTTATTATTTATACTATAAAAATAATTAATAATTCCATCTGAATCAAAAAAACCACTAAATCAAGCATTATTAATGTCTAATTTATATGGTTTAATAAATTCAATATTTAATAAATTACAAACTTTTATAAATTGAGTTAATCTAACACTATTTCTAATATTTCCATTAACTGAATTAACTAATAAAATCATACCTGCTTTATTATGTAATCTATATCTTATAGAATTACTTCCAGACCTTAATTTTATAGATCCTCCAAATTTATTTTGTATAAATTTCAACATTTTTTCATCTATTAATGGAGATGTAATTTCTAAAGAAGTGTATCCTTGTTTAGATATTATAAAACAACCATCACCATCTATTAAACCACCTAATCATTCAAAAAATTTTAAATCATAATTATCCTTATTTATTCTTTTATATATATCTCCTGATATATTTTTAGATCCGGTATTATTATCTATAATTAAAGATTTATTTAATTCATATCATTTATCTTTATTCCCGCTTTTGGGAAGAAACACATTATAAACCTTTGAGTTAATACCTTGCCCCCCGTAGGCGGGCATATATATTTTTATATAAGATAATAGATTATTTTTATGTATACGTATAGTCTCTGAGATTCCTACTTTTATTATATTAAATTTATCCCTCATCACCCAACGGGGAGATAAAAAATTAATAATAACCCGCCCTTTGGGCGGGTGATCAAACCCAAAAGGGTTAATTAATAATAATAATTTGGTTATCTGCTGATTATAATTATTATAATAATATTTTACTAATACGGGATTAAATAAATAACCACTTATGTAACTATAATAATACTTATAGCCCGCAGCTTTGCTGCGGGCGGGTTTATTTTTTATATAAAAGGTATATATATATCAAATTATATTTGACTTATTAGTTAGTTTAAAATCTAAACTATTAGTTTTATTATAAATAAGGCTTATAATACTAATTAAGTATAAAGCTATAATTATTTTCCAGCATATAGTATATATAGGCCATTCTTGACCTAATGTATTAGGTGAAAAGAATACAAATAAACTAAATATTAATAAGAATACAAATATAGTTATTAAATCATAGAACTAAGCACTGATCCCTTAGCCGAACTATTAGGGTTGTCGAGTACTCGTCACCGAACCGTACGTGATAGTTTCCTGATCATACGGCTCTCCATAACGTTTATTCAGTTTTAGATTTTTTCTCGAACTTTTGCATTATCTCCTTAGGTATAGATAATTTACCATCTTGATATTTCATATGACAGTATCTACACAATGGGATTTGTTTACATTTGGCTCTAGCCATTAGGTAATCTAAAGTACCTTTGATAGGTTTAAGATCTTTCATCTTTCTAATATGATGCATTTCGACTCTATATTTGCTTGAACAAATTGAACACTTAGCTTTCATAACAGTAGCTAAAGAGATATTATCAGTATATAAAGCAGATACATTGGTATCTACATCCTTTTTGTAGAAGTCTCACATTTTCATCTTATAATTGCTAGGTGAAAATAGAGTAGCTAGAATTTTAGGTGTTTTATCTTTATTACGATTTTTAAAGTCTATTATTTGAATTTTTGGTCCAAACTTTTTGTAGACTTTAGCTCTGGTAGTTAATCTGTACTTATGAGCTAAGGTACGTAATACTACATCTCTTATAATATAGAATATATAAGCAGATAATTTAGCTTTATTAAAAGCAAATGAATAATAATTAAGATAACCTTTGATAACACTATTAGCTAAAACAACAATTTGTTGAGGTTGTAGACTAATTCAGGACGATCTAGATCGTCCGACATGTTTACCTGGTTTCCTCATTAGGTATCCTGTCTTATATAATTTTGATTTTATAAGATCCATAGGGGCGCTTAAAACTAAGAAACCAGAGTTACGTCTTAAATATTTACCTAATAAACTGTATCTAGTAACAGTACTATGTTTGATATAAGTACCTAAGAATAATATACGATCTTTATATGAGTTAGTTATCTTGGTTTTATCCGGAGACACAGTTAAACCTAATTCATTTAAGCAATAAGTAGAGATTCTACTTAATATTAGTTTAGTATCCTTATAGCTCCCATTAACTGCGACTATTCAGTCATCAGCATATCTAATGTAATGTAATTTACGAGTATACTCGTTTTTATACTCTCTGTTATAACTTCTTAATTCTATTGGTTGTTTTCTTAGTATAGTTGAATCCATACCAAGTTTACGAGCCCTATGTAGTTTATGTTGAATACTACGATATTTACTATCATAATAAGAATATTTACCTTTGTAATCAAATTCATCTTTTATTTTACTCATTAATAAATCTAATTGATGAAGATATATATTAGCTAATATAGGACTGATTATAGAACCTTGAGGTGTACCTATTATATCAGTATTACGAGTATATTTAAACATATACCCGGCATTTAGAGATTTTCTGATTAATTCAAGAAATCTTTGATCGCTAATTTTATGAGATAATAAAGACATTAATTTGTCATGAGGTATCTCCTCAAAACAAGCTTTAATATCCCCTTCAATTCATCAGGTACATCCTTTAAATGTGGTAAATACATTCCTTAGTGCCGTGTGACAACTTCTATTAGGACGGAAACCATGAGAAACATCTAAAAATAATGGTTCATAAATAGCTTCTAGTACCATACGTATTATTTCTTGGACTAATTTATCTTCATCTAAAGTTAGTGGTCTTAATTTTATATTACTTTTAGGTATCATAATACGTTTACCTGGAGTAAATGTAAAACTATTATCTTTTAACTTCATAATAATATTATCTAATCTTTCTTCTGACATACCATCCAATGTGGTAGGATTAATCCCAGGTGTCATAATTCCAGGTTTAGATTTTAATTTAGCGTAAGCTGTTCTTAAAAGGTCTTTATTCAATATGAAAGATTTATATAGATCCCGATCTATAATTTTGTCAGGGTGATCTTTAGATCTGGCTCTAAGACTGTCTAGTTTATTTAATACATTTGTTGAACTTCCAGTTCCTGTGCTAAACTCTCTAAGACTAAACGTTACTGGTTTCCTTCTTTGGGTACTATAAGTACTTCATAGTGAGTTACCACTATTGTATTTCATTATTGAACCAAATACTATGAAACCTCTGTTCGCATATCTATTACTAGATGAAGCGAATCCCGTAGTTGTATATCTCTTTCAGAATTGACTTTTAGGTCCATCACTCATATCCTTTATTCTAGTCTTTTTAAAATATGTATTAATTATTGTTTTACTAATATCTTCAAAGCCAATACCAGTATAATTAATAAACGTCCCATTAATAGCATGACGTCCTCCTTTATTTATGAGCTTAGGATATTGATGTTCGAATAGTTTAATTCTGACCATGAGTCATTCACTTAAATCTCCTTTTATTACTATCTTAATATATATTACGAGATTCTTTTCTATACATGCTCTGTTCGGCAAATGTTTTCACATATTACCTAAGTATAGTAGTGGAAGTATATAAACAAAATACTTGTTGCTCTGGAACAACAGGAGAGATACACCACAACGGCGCACTTTGAAAATAAAATAACTATGCATAGGTATTCTATCTAAGTTACCAGATATTCCTACAGGATTTGAAGAACCATGTATATGTAAAGCTATTAAATGCATAACTACTAATGCAGCTAAAATAAATGGTAATAAGAAATGTAAAGCAAAAAATCTTTGTATTGTAGGATTTGATACTGAGAAACCTCCTCATATAACATTTTATATTTACCATTTTATATATTTTTTAATCTAGAGTTACCTTAAATAGGTAACTTATATATTTACTTATAATTACTTATAAGATTAGACTATGTCATCATCCTTTATATACTAAAGGATGTAAGGCGCTCGTGGAGAAATTATTGTTATATGTACTCATTCTCTAGTCGTTGAACGTTTATATTACTACTCACTGTTTAAGCAAGTTTTTAATATATCTATATATAGCCCGCTTATATATAAGCGGGCGTGGTTTTATTTATATAGAGTATATCCATATATAATATACTTCGCTACATATTATCAATTTGCCCTTAAAAAAGTAAGGAGCTGGTACTATTGACTTCTATGTAATTCACCTTATTTTCCAATATATTTTACAATATATGGCCGCTTATATGATTTTTGATAGCCCGCTTATATATAAGCGGGCAAGGATTCTATATTTTAAATTTTATATATAAATTTTTATATCTATTACTACTTTTTAAATCTAATAATCACTTATTAAATTCTATATTTTTATATCCTAATAAAAGGTAATTATCTTGACTGAAAAAAGATATAACTTTTTGAATATCTTTTTTAGATGAAATAGTTAATTGTATATATTTATCTTTATTTATAGAAATACCTTTATTAATACTAAATACTTTTTTTATATCATAAAATAATTCAAAATTATATTTTTGTTTTAATTGAAAACATATATCATTATTTTTTTTTGTATAAAATGAACCTTCAGCCATTGTAAAACCTACTAATCAATAATTGAAATATGATAAATTATTAAATTTATATTTTATAATATTATTATTTATATAATTATCTATATCTTTTTTATAGTATTTAATATCGTTATAATTTATAATATTATTATTTAATATATATTTAGCTAATAAATATTGTTTTTGTCTAACTTCTGTTAGAAATTGTATATTATATTTATCTAATAAAGGTATTAAAATATTTTTAAAATCTGTTTTATTTATTTCTAATCTAACTAATTTGTTTCCTTTTTTAGGTGTTATATTATAAACTTTACCTAAATTAAATTCTTTATTAAATATATTTAATAAATTTAATTCATTTTCATTTAAATTTATTATTAAAGATATATATATATAATCTACTTCAATATTCTTCTTTTTTTTTGTTACTCTTATATAACCATCTCCATCTATAAAACCTATAAATTTATATAATAATATAAGATTTATATCTTCTTTTTTATATGATGATATATTTATTTCTTTATCTAATTTAACCGCAGCTTTGCTGCGGGCTATAGATATATCATCGTTTAGATTTATATTTTTAAAGAAAAAGTCAATATATAATATAAATATAAATATATATATATAAATAAAATATAATGGTAATATCGGTTTAAACGGAACTAAATCTGTACCAATGAAAGGTATAGCTGATAATAAGTTAGTTATAACAGTTGCACCTCAATGACTCATCTGCCCGTATACAAGGCAATATTTGTCCTATAAGTTAATGGATATTATTAAACCTTAAAATTACTAATAATAATATAATAGTAATAAAATCCAATATATAGAAAATGACAAATATATATATAAATACTAAAGAGTATAAAACTTAGTTATAGGAATAAAACTTCGCCCGCAGCTAAGCTGCGGGCTAGAGTATAAATATACCCATAAATAAACATAAAATATTATACTCTACCTAAAACCCTAATAATATAGGAGGGGTAATAGGCATAAATCTTATAAAAGATATTATTTAAGCATATATATATATATAAATTAAACACATAAAAAAAATGCTTAAGTTATGTATAGCCCGGAGCTTTGCTACGGGCGGGTGTTTATGTATTTAATTTCGACTGTGCATTAAGCATCATTTCAGACACCCATTAATGGAGCAGTCTGTAGCGATCATTTATATAACCGACGATCTTGTTTTCTTTAATCGTTTTCATTAATGTTGCCGATAATTTATTCCGCCCCTATAATTATAGGTGCATATATATAAATGTTATATATTAAAATAAAAATATCTATGATAAAAACCATATATCAACCTATAATTTTTCTTATAAAAGTTACAATTATAGATATATACTCGTCCGCAGCTTTGCTGCGGACTATATAAGTATATATAAAAGATAGACTATCTAAAATAATTATCCATAATCTACCCTTGCCCGCTTATATATAAGCGGGCTATATAAAAAATATATTTAAATAAAATAAAGGGCCGCTAGGCGGCCCCTTAAATACCTTTTTAGCGTGGGGCTATATCTTCTGTTATCCTTGCATATTCAAATCTAATATTATATTTAGTAAAATATTTATAATTACTTAAACCTGATTTAATTTTAAATTTTTTTTTAGGATTATTTATTAGATTTTTTTTATTACTATGATTAAAATTTAAATATTCTTCTTCATCTATATATTCAATAAAAGAATTATAATTATTAATATGTTCATTATTTAATAAAGATTTAAATAAATCAGGAATATAAATTCAACCTAATTTTAAAGAACGTTGTATTGTTTTAGTACTACAACATAAATAATGAGAAGCTTGTTCTATAGATTTAAATTTTATATTTATATTTAAATTATCATTTATACTTTCTATATATACAACTTTACGAGAACCTTTACTTATATTTAAAAGTCCTTCAGGGCTTCAATAATCAGGTGGTCTATTAAAAGCTATTTTTCTTAAATTTTCTCTAAATTTTAAATCATTAGCTTCCTTTTTTTTTATATATAATTCTTTTAATAAATTAAATCTTTCTTCTTTTAATGTTATAATTGGTAAATTAGTATTTTTATTATTAAGACTAAATTCTTCGAAATCTTTACCTAAAAATTTACCAGCTTCTGTTAATATATTATATTGAGGCATTAATAAAGATATATAAGTTGTTTCTATTGCTAATAATTCATAATAATTATTTAAATCATTAGTTGGTTTATTATAATATTCTAATATACCAAATATAAAATTATTTAATCCATATTTATTTAAAGCTTTTCTTACTAATTTACTTCCTCTATTATTTTTTAATATTAAATGATTTCTAAATCTAGTATTTAAATTATTAATTTTAGCTGAACCTATATAATAATTAAGTGTTATTTTATTTATTATTATATATATTCCTGATTTACCTTTTAATTCTAATTTAATATTTTCTAATATTAATCCTTTATCTAAATCTTCTCATCATATATTTGGTTTAATACCTATTTCTTTAAATATAAGTTTTGGATCTGTTATATCTTTTTCTTTATTTATAGTATTTAAATTTCTTATTTGTAATTTATGTCCCAAAGGAACATATGATAATCCCCCGCTATTAGCGGGGGATCATTTATTAAAAACTCCGAGCGTGGGTTTATTTAAGCTAAAAGTAATATAAGGATTTGGATTATGAATTATTCCTTTATTTTTATTTTTTAATAAAGTTTTAGATTTTGGGCTATTGTTATATGTATAACCCATAAAGGCAGTGGCCATTGTTAATATAAATATTATAACTCCTATTGATCAAACTAAAACCCTTGGTGTTTTATAACTTCCGTAATACAATGCTTTTCCTATATGTAAGTATAAACATATAAAGAAAAATGATGCTCCATTTGCATGTATATATCTTATTAATCAACCTCCATTTACGTCCCTCATTATGTGCTCAACGGAATCAAATGCCAATTCAATATTACTAGAATAGTTGGACTAAATACCACTCCCATTAAAGGGGTAATAGCACTCGTCACCGAACCGTACGTGATAGTTTCCCATCATACGGCTCTCCACAATTATTATCCACTAAAACAATTACTCTACTTACTGTTTATTTTATATTTATTGATAAGCTCTTTAGAAAGATAAAGATTACCACTGTGATATTTCATGTGACACTCTCTACAAAGAGGCACCTGTTTACGTCTGGCCTTACTCATAAGATAATCTAATTCACCTTTCTTATGACTGATATCTTTAAGTTTCCTGATATGATGCATCTCGACTCTATATTCGCTCTTACAAACCATACACTTAGACGCTAATACACTAGCTAGAGAGATACTCGTGGCATATAAAGAAGGAATAACATTAGACACATGGTCCGACTTCTTTATCTTAAAATTTCATAAGTTCATCTTATATTCTTCTTTCACATTCGTCAGTTGCGCGATTAGTCTAGGTTTTCTATTACTTAGCTCAAAGTCAGGGTTACTAACATTCTTCATACTGTAGATACTCAAATGAGAACCATATTTCTTAGTAACTTGGGCCCTGGTTCTAAGTTTCATCTTAGCGGCTATAGTTCTAAGAACTGAGTCTTTAACTAAATAATAAACCAGCCCGGTTAATCTGTTTCTATTGTATGCAAAAGAGTAATAATTTAAATATCCACGAATAACACCATTAGCAAGCGCTACAATTTGAGCTAATTCTAAGGATAATCATGCAGGCTTAGTCAGACCCTTATAATCCTTGTGGAACCCGGCGGAAGCTAATTTCTTAGCTATCTTATCTATAGGAGCGGTTAGCATAATGAAACCAGCGATTCTTTTCTTACGATCATTTAACTTAAATAATGTTCTCCTAGTGAATTGTTTGATATTAGTACCTAGAAATCTTGCATGATCAATGTTTGTATTTGTTATCTTAGTTTTCTCTTTCGATACGACTAATCCCAGTTCTTCAAGGCAAAAAGTGGTAATTCTACCTTTGATGCTTTCTGCGGCTTTAAAAGAACCATTAACAGCTACAATTCAATCATCAGCGTATCTAACGTACATAATCTTATTATCTACTTCAGATTTAAATATGGTAGGAGTATTTGTTAGCTGTCTACTAAGATTCCTTAGTAGTAATTTATCTCTGATTTCCTTTCTTTTAGCCACTACGATTTTGCTTTCTATACTACGATATAAGGGATTCCGGTTAAACTTCTGAGGATTCATAACTTTGGAATCGAATTCCGCCTTTAGTCCCTCTACAAACTTATCTAATTTATCTAGATAGATATTAGCGAGTATAGGACTTATAATAGAGCCTTGAGGTGTTCCGACTATATCGTTTTTGACTTCATAACCTACCATATATCCAGCATTTAGAGATTTCCTTACTAACTCGATGAACCTCTGGTCTTTAATCTTATCTTCGAGAATTTTGATTAATCTATCGTGAGGTATCGTATCGAAACATTTCGCGATATCACCTTCAATTCACCAAGTGCACCCCTTGAATTTAGTAAAGATATGTCTTAGAGCTGTATGACAGCTCCTATTCTTTCTAAACCCATGTGAGTAATCAGAAAATAATGGCTCATAGATAGCTTCTAAGACCATTCTCATAACCTCCTGCACAAGCTTGTCCATAGGACTACCAAGGCTAAGGGGTCTAAGACCCCCATTACTTTTTGGTATCTCAATCCTCCTTGCAGGAGAGAATTTAAATGAACCATTACTTAGGCTCTCTATCAACGCATTTAGTCTTTCATCAGAAATACCATCTAATGTTGTTGGATTTATACCAGGCGTCATCATCCCAGGATTTGACCTTAGTTTCTTGTATGCCATTATATATAACTCCTTCGAAAGGATGAAGTTACTATATAGCTTCCTATCAATAATTTTATTTGGATAGTCTTTAGAGTATTTGTTTAAGCTGTTTAGTCTATCTAGTACATTTTTGCTCTTTCCCGAACTAGTACTATATTTACGTAAACTTATAATTGCTGGTCCCCTTCCCTGTATGTGAAACACATTTCCTAACCTGTTAGAGTTAGCGTATACACTTGCGTGAACAGTATTATCGAGACCTCCTTCCACATAGGCGTTTCCACCCTTAGTGGATACCGTAGTTCTATCTATGTTCAAGATATATGTTCCCTTAGGTTGCTCACTCATCCCCTTGATTGTATTCTTTATACAATATCTAGTTATTTCTGTTTTGACCGGGTCATGCATTCCTACCCAGTCATAATAACTACTAACCCCAACACTACCAAGGTATAGGACTCCGGCTAATGTCGATTGGAAATTGAACTTCAAGTAGTATAACCTTAACCATAAATTAGGAACTTCGTCTGATCTCATCTTCTTTATTAGCTTCGAAAGATTAAAGACCTTTTCTTTACATGCTATGTTCAGCGTTGGATTTCCCCAAACACCTAAGTAAAGTGACTTTATCGTATAAACAGAACGATATCTCACCTGAACGAGATAAACATAAATAGCGCAACGGCGCACATGCATCGCTAGGAATATTCCTGAAGCTATTTGTATAACTAAACATAAACCTAATAATGAACCTATATTTCATCAATAATTAATTGAACTTGGTTGAGGACTATCTATTAAATAGCTATTAGCCAATGCTAAATAAGGATTTGTTTTTCTTATTGTCATAATTTTTTTAATTTTAATAATTTTACATATAAAGGTATTATAATTAATTGATCTTACCTATATATCCGTAAATGGTATAAATAGCCCGCAGCAAAGCTGCGGGCAGGTATTATATATGAATATTTATATATTTATATATTTATATATATAATTTAAAATAATTTAGGTCCCGAAGGGACCTATAATAATACCCGAAGGGTATAATTTAGGGGGGCTTGCCCACCTATAATCCTTCCCCAGAGGGGAATAATTTATTTCTCCGGAGGAGAAATATAATCATTTATTATATAAATAATTTAGTTTTTAATTCTTTAACTTTATTTTCATAACGTCTTTCTAAATTTAAAGCACCTAAATTAATTTCATAAACAAAAGCCATAACTAATGTTAATAAGAATATAATTAAAATACTTAAACCATAAATACCATTAGTATAAGCACTAACAACATAAGGTAAAATAGAAGAGATTTCTAAATCAAAAGGTAAAAATAAAATAGCAACTAAAATGAAAGCAACACTAAATGCTGATCTTGATTGTTGATATGAAGTAAATCCACATTCGAATGGTCCATCTTTTTCTATATAAGAATTAGATGTAGATATTAAATAATTTAATATAATTAAAACACAAGCAACAACAGGGGCTAAATATAAATAAAATGTAAACATGTTAAATTGTTATTAAATATAAACCTTCCGAAATAAATGGTAAGAATATAAAGAAACTTATCAATAATAAAGTAGCTGTAGCTATAACATAAGCTAAAGATAAACTAATATGATTCTCTTCTTTTATAGTTCTACTAGTTATTAATACTTTTATTATATTAGCATAATAATATGTAGCTATAACACTACAAACTATTAATAATAAACTTTCTAATATATAATTATCTTGTAATGCACTAATTAATATATATAATTTAGCATAAAAACCAGGTAGAGGAGGTATTCCTATTAATGAGAATAATGCTAATATCATACATATAGCTAATGTTAAATTAGGTAATTTTAATTGATGTATATATATTAAAGGTGATCATGTAGATATCGGTTTATTTATATATTGACTTGCTGCTAATATACTTAAAAATAATATAAGATGAGTTAATGTATATTGTATTATATATATATAAAATGATATATCAAAAGTTATAATAGATAATAAAATATAACCAAAATTTAATAAACCACTATATGCTAATATAGTTTTTATATTTATTTGATATAATGGTTTATATGCTCCTATTAATAATGATATATAAAAGAATATTATAAATAAATAATGGTTAAAGAATATTGCATTAGCAAATATTCATGAAGATATAGATATTTTAGCTACTATACTTATATAAGCTGTTATATATGTTGGTGCATAATTATAAACAGCTATACTTCAACGATGTAAAGGTGCTAATCCCATTTTAAAGAATAATGCTATTAATAATATATCAAAATAAGTATATGCATTATTTGAAGAAAATGAATAAAATATAGATATATCTGATAAATTAGTTGAACCTGTTAAAGAATAAATAAAGTAAGAAGCTAATAAAATAATAGCAGATGCTACACCACCCATTAAGAAGTATAATAAAGAAGCTCTTGATGCATTATATGATCTATTATGTAATCCTGTTAATAAATATAAAGAATAACTTTGTAATTCAACAATAATATATAAAGCTAATAAATCATTAACTAAAGGAAATAATAATAAACCTATACAATTAGCTAATATTAAAAGTATTAAATAAGGAGATAATAAAATATCATTACCATTACCTATTAATCCTTTTTTTAAAGTTATACTTGTATTATATATTAATAAACCTATTATTAATAATAATATTAATATTATTAAAGGTAAATTATATGAAGTAAAACTAAATCAACTATTAAATATAGTAAAACCAGGTATTAATGATATTATATTAATTGAATTAATAAATAATATTAAAACAAAACCTAATATTAAAATACCTAATCTATTTAATATAATTGAATGTCCAACTATTGGATTTAATTTATCCTCTTTATCAGTTAAAACTGTAGGACTTGTAAAAGTAGAAAATACTAATAAGGTTAAAAATGATGAAAATAACATCACCTAAACTTTATTTCCGCCCGCCCGCTGCTCACAGCGGGCTATATATATATACCATATGTTTTATTAGATAAGAATTAATATACTAAAATAACCAGAAGGTTAATTATATTTTACCATTACCTAAGGTGATTATATTTCCCCTAAATAAATAAGGGACCTAAATTAGAGTTATATATCTCAAATGTTATAATAAGTTATATAATTAAGTATATAATAGGGGGAAAATAAGGGAGATAAAATAAATGAATATACAAGAAAACTGGCAGCAAGAATAGCTGAGTTAAATAAGGTTTAATAGTATAATCAACCCGCGAAGCGGGGTGATTTAATGTAAGTAAATAGCATCTTTTAAATATCCACTAAATAAAATACAGAAAACATAAGCTTGAATCATAGCGATAGCGAATTCTAAAATAGTAATAGCGATAACTCCAGCCATAGGGATAAATCCACTAACAAAACCTAATATAGATGAACTCATTAAATTTAAAATTAATGAACCTAATATTAACATTAATAAATGTCCAGACAATCAAATAGGACACATTTATTGATTATCCCCACTTAACAGGGTATTCAATAAAAAATCTTTTTTTAAGATTTTAATTCTTTAATCTTAAATTACTTACTGTATTATATCAGCATGTTGGCTTAAGAACCAGTTTCCTGGCGATTAGAGTACACCTTATAATATATATATAACTTATATAGATATATATATATCAAAAAACCATCTACTCGTTGCTCTTTTACATAAATAAACTATGGAAAATATTAAACAGATTAATTTCCTTAAAAAGGACATAAAGTTTATAGTTAGTTTTATTTATGATTTAGATCCGCGATCACCCATTTAATAAATAAAGATAGCCCGCAGCAAAGCAGCGGGCGGGTATTATATAATCTTATATTTATACATCTTTAATGATATTACCATACCTTGAGTCATTAATCAAGCCGGTATTAAAGTTTCCTTAAATACTTTGGTTATTAAAGCTTTAGGGCTTCCCCGGAGTTTGGCTTTTATACACATTGTCATATGTTAGCTGATAAACGTAATCCTAAAGAAATAGCTTTAGAACTATAAGATAAAGTTTCTATTAAAACTAAAACAGGAACTAAAGCTAAAGGAGTACCAGTAGGTACAAATAAAGAGAAGAAACCTAAACCATGATTAGCAAAACCTATAATAGTTAAACCTAATCATAAAGTTAAACTTAATGATATAATAGCTACTATTTGAGCTGATATAGCAAAAGAATAAGGTATCATAGATATAACATTAGCTATTAAAATGAAATTAAATAAAGTAAATATTAAAGGGAAATAATAACCTCCACGTGAACCTACTTGGCTTTTAACCATATTTAATATAGTATCATATATAGCTAAAATAGCTACACCTCATCTATTTCATCCTAAATAAGATTTATTTAATAATATATTAAATCCATATATTATTAATCCTACTAATGATAAATATATAACATAGTTAGATATACTTAATGTTATAATATTATTTATAGATAACAATGGTTTTATTTCAAATTGATCTAATGGTGAAAAAAACATAATAAATTTTAATTTTCCTTATTTTTATCCATATAAATATATGAATATTAAAGGTTAAAGTAAATCATACTTATTTAATCTTTATTAGATTAAAATGATTTTAAAGTAAAAAAATATAACCCCGTCCTTTATAAAAAGTTATTATCTTATTTATAAGATAACGTAAAGTTATAATGAGCCCGGCATTGCCGGGCTTATCCCCGCCTTCGGCGGGAATTAAAAAATAACTTAAAGTATAGCTATAAATTCTATAATTTAATTATTAATATTCTAGCTATTAATAATCTTAAAATATTAGGTAATAAATATTTAGAAGTTATATATATTAATATAGTTAATATTAATATACCAAAAGTTAATAAATGTAAAAAATAAAAAGGAACTAATTGTGGCATATATTATATATAAATAATAGTTAATGAACCTTAAAGATAATTCCCCGGAGGGGAATCATTCATACAAATAATTAAGAGTTATAAAACAATGTAGTTAAACTACAAAGTTAATAAGAATAAAAGTTTAAATAACTTTATCTTAAAATAAAAATATTCAGATTGAAGGGATTTGAACCCCCATAGCCCTACACCCAATGTAGATACGTTACCAATTACGCAACAATCTGTTAGATATATCAAGATTAAGTAAAATTAAAATGTTAAAATTATAAAATAAAATCAAAGTTAAATTATTTATTATTAAAAATTAAGTTAATAACCCGCAAAGCGGGTTATTTATAGGGTTTCACCCTAAATGATAAACTTGAAATCAATAAGAACATTGAGGGAATTGAACCCTATAAGAACTAATTTGCAATCAGTCTATTCAACCATGAATAACAATGTTCATATATAATTAAATAGCATTATAACCCGCAAAGCGGGTTATTTATAGGGTTTGACCCTATATTAATTATACTTATTTTAACTTAAATTAAAAAACATTATAAAAGGAATATCCGCCCGCTGCTTGCAGCGGGCTATGTAATATAGGTCCCTATAATAATCCCCCCCTTATGATAATAATATAGGTCTTATAATCTACAGTTTATTTATCACCATTTATCAAGTTATAATAAAATATCTTAGATATTTATATTTCTCCGGAGGAGAAATAAATAAACCCGCTTCGCGGGTTGAGAATAGGAAGGGACCTAAATGTGTGAAGATATAAACCCGGCCCGCAGCTTTGCTGCGGGCTATATAATATAGGAAATAACCCGCTTCGCGGGTTGATTATAGGGTATATTTAATAAAAAAATATATATATAAGAATTTATACCGCCTTAAAATAAAGCCCGCTGCTATACTAGCAGCGGGGGGAGAGGAAAAGAAAAGAATATGGTAGGCGTGGATCGAACACGCATAATAGCATTGGAAGTGCCAGAGTTTTCCAGTTAACTTACTACCACGAGGATAACCACAGTGGGACTCGAACCCACATAAATACTGTGAAGTAGTATTATCATAACCGATTAGATCATATAGTCAAAAATATCGTATTGAGGAATCGAACCCCACACCTTCCGATTACAAAACGGACGCTATGCCTGGTTAGCTTATACGACATAAGCTTAAGAAAGGAATTGAACCTATATTAGATGCATATGAGGCATCTGTTCTAACCATTGAACTACCTAAGCAAAGGATAACTACTGAGAATTGAACTCAGATAAATTGCGCCACATACAATTGTTCTACCTTTGAACTATAGTTATCTTATTGAGGAGAGACTGAATCGAACAGTCGCAGCGCTACGGCACTAAAGTTACAATTTAGCTCTAATTACCAACATTAGAATCTCCCCTTTAAATTTCTTACCCCTTGGGGGTAAGATAATCACCTTAGGTATATTTTTATAGCCCGCTGCTCACAGCGGGCGGGTCTATAATAACCCCTTTCTTGGTTATATATCTTTATTTTACGGTTAGTAGGAGTCGAACCTACACGATATTAATCCAAACATTTTAAGTGTTTTATGTCTACCATTTCATCATAACCGCATATATTACCCCTAAAATAAGGTAATCCCTAAAAGAGATAAATAATATTCGCCCGCAGCTTAGCTGCGGGCTATACTTTAAAGGTATAAAAAGAATTAGTCTAATGAGAATCGAACTCATATTTATCGATTATCAATCGATCTCTCTACCATTGAGATATAGACTAAAGAGAATAACCTGTAACGAAAAAAGGGACAGGTTAAAATAGATGAATAAATATATAAATCCCGATCAGGTTCCCCTAACCGAACCGTATTTCAACTTACAGCAAGTCCTTTTAATAAAAACTCAATAAGGGAAATAAAATTTCTTGCTGTTGATGAGTGGTTAGTACGAAGTAGCAAAAAATTTCACCGTAACTCTCTAGTTTACGATTACTAGCAATTCCTCCTTTATGTAACCGAATTTCAGATTACAATCCATAATAGAAACTATGTCTTATTCTTAATATTTAATAAATATATAGAAAAAATATATATATACATTAACAAAGTTAATAAAATTGTTATTAATATTGTAACACGTCGATAGCCCATCTCATTAGGGTCATCATGATTAGTCTTCTACCTCTACTTCCTATAATTTTACAATTATACTTATCTATAAAGAAAAGGGTTACGTTCATTCAATAACTTAATATTAAACCTCACGGCATGAACTGACGACAACGATGTAACGCCTGTTAATAATTCAAGAGATGGTAAGGTTCTTGGAGGATCATCCAATTAAATGACATGTTCCACTGCTTGGGACTACAACCGTCTAATGTCTTGTATTTCACCCTTGCGAGCGTACTAGTCAGGCGGAGTACTATTCATTTTCATTTTTATAATTATTGTACTCATAGTTTACTGCTACGACTAAATGGGTATCGAATCCATGTCGCTACCGTAGCCTTCATCTCACAACGTCAATAATTTAAAGTAATCTCTTTATAGTCTTAATGTTTTCGTCGGATTTTATCCCTCTAACTTTAATTCTTATTACCTTTACCCGCTTCGCGAGATTATTATTCTATATTTTTATTATTTAAAAATTCGTTCTACAGATCCTTTAAGCCATTCTGATCAATGCTTGCCCTCTATGTCTAACCGCAGCTGCTGGCACATATTTTAGTTAGGACTCTTTCATAATTAGTATCATTATTACTATTATTTAGAAGTTTATAGTTAATCTTTTATTATTTTTTTATCCATAAGGATTTATTTAATTTCCTTCTCGTAGATAACTTGATCAGTCGTTAGACCATTGTCAAAGATTCCCCACTGCTGCTCTATATAAGAGTTGATAATATATCAATGTGGCCGTTGTGACGTTTATCGCCGGCTCCAGTTCCATGGCTAGATTAATATCTAATACCTACATCTGAATAAGATATTTTTTATATCTTATATCACTCACCTAAACGCTATTTTTCAATAACTTGCATGTGTTATGCCTCTACATAGCATTTGATCTGAACCAACATCATGTTCTCTAATTTTTTTTAATTTTTACTTTTAAATTACTCAGAATTGAACTGAGATAGATCCATTATGAGTGGACTGCTCTACCATTGAGCTATAATTCATTTATTTTTATGCAGTAGATAGATTTGAACTACCATTATAAAGTCATGAGCTTTAGATGTTACCAATTACATTATACTGCTTACCTATCATTTAGATAAGTTAAATTTTATTTATATATATATGACATAGTAAGAATCGAACTTACATAATAATATCCGTAATAATATACACTAACCATTGTGCTATATGTCAATAACCCGCTTTGCGGGTTTATTTAAAGGAATTATAATCACCTAAAGAGATATAGGGTGAAATCTTAAATAACATAAAGTTAAATATATTTAGGTCCCGAAGGGACCTATAATAATTCCCCTTCGGGGAATATTTCATTATATATAGCCCGCTAACAGCGGGCGGGTTTAATACGGATAGCCAGCGAATCGAACGCTGATAGCTTAAAAGCAACTACGTAGCAAGTAGATTAGTTTACCAATACCGAGCTATCCTTTTTACGCATCGCATCAGACTCGAACTGACATCTCTTATAGTGACATTATAAGGCTTTACCATTAAGCTACCAATGCTTTTATATTTTATATCCCGCAGCAAAGCTGCGGGCGGGGATATTTTTTTATTTTATTTTCTTACTGAGTCGACATGATTCGAACATATATAGACCTAGCTCAAATCTAGGTGACTTGCCAATTAGTCTACGACTCAACCATCAAAGGTGATTAACCCTATTATAACCTAAAGTCATTATCCCTGCGGGATGATCAACCGGGTTCATTAAAGGGTTCCATACCTAAATAAATGAGAATTAATTATAGATATATTTTCCTTATATATCTAAATTTAGGGTGAGTTAATAACATACTTAATTAAATCTTACAATTTATAAAACCAATAAAAAATAAATAAGACTGATATTATTATACCTATTTAATAAAAAACATCTCACCTATAAGTTAAACTTAGGAAATATTCCCCGAAGGGAAATTATAATAGGTCCCTTCGGGACCTAAAAATAGTTAAATAAAAAAAATCAAAGTAGATAAAAATAACCCGAATTGCGGGTTCATATATTTGAGAAATATAAAGGGAAATAAGGAAAAAAATATATGAATATATAACCTAGTGGGGGAAGAAAGCCCGGAACGATATAGATTTAAACAGAATAAATTAAATTAGAACCTTCTCAAATCATATTTAAGATAGAATTAGGGAATAAACCGAAGAAGATAGTAGGGATAATTAGAACTCACATTAAGAATTTTTCTCTAAAAGTACAATCAGCAGTTAAAGAGATATAAGGAGTTTTAACACCACCAGTTAATCTATTAGTTATTTTCATTTGATATGAAGCAGATAAAAGAACAGATAAAGCGGCTAAAGCACCTAAAATAGGAGCTCTATTAATAGCACCAGTTAAAGATAACATTTCACCAATAAAGTTTAAAGATAAAGGAGTACCAGTATTACAGAAACTTAAGATAATTAAATAAACAGCTAATCAAGGCATATAAGTTAATAAACCTTGGAAATAGTAAATTAATCTATTATGATATCTATCATATAAAATACCTCCAACTATAATAAATAAACCAGGAGAAACAAAACCATGAGCTAAAGATAATATTAAACTACCAGATATACCAGTTAAAGAATTAGATAAAATACCTAATATACAAACTGACATATGAGATATAGAACTATAAGCAATTATAACTTTTAAATCAGTTTGTCTTAAAGTTATAATAGAAGTATAAATAATAGTAATAACACATAAAACATAAACTAAAGGAGTATATAAAATAGCAGCATCAGATAAAGTAGGTAAAATTAATCTTATAATAGCATAAACAGCTAATTTTAAAATAACACCAGCTAATAAAATAGAACCAGCTAAAGGAGATTCAGAATGAACAACAGGTAATCAAGTATGGACAGGAGCTAAAGGAGTTTTAACAGCAATACCAATAGAAATAGCTAAGAATAAAATACATTGTAAATCAATAGATAAAACTAATAAGCTAGTAGCTTGGTAGTCAGTATTATCTAATAAAATTTCATAAATAGCAATAGCTAATAACATAAATAAAGAAGAGAATAAAGTATAAATTAAAATATAATCAGCAGCTTTATCTTTATTAGCAGCACCATATAAACCAATCATAACAAATAAAGGAGCTAAAGAAACTTCAAAATAAATATAGAAAGATGTCATATCTTGACACATAAAATTAATTAATAAAATAATACCTAAATTTAAAACTAATTCAAAAAATAAAGTACTACGAATATTATTTCAATTAGATATAATAGATAAAGGAATAAGGAAAGCAGTTAATAAAATTAAAACATCAGCAATACCATCAGTTGTATAATATACATTAATTTCTGATCAATCATATAAAGTAGGTATAGCTAATAAACCACTAGATATTAAAATAATATGTTTAGATAAATTATTAAATAATCTTGAACTTAAAGAAGTAAAAGAAGATAAAAAGAAATAAATTAAAGTCATAAGAATTAAAAATAATTAAAAATAATCATTAATATGACTAAAGGGATTTGAACCCTTAAAAAATTAGACCTAAACTAATCGCGTTTACCAATTTCGCCATAGTCATTCTCGGATGCAACGTGATTCGAACACGTGGACTGTTAAGTCTTAATAACTCAAGTATTACGCTTTAAACCACTCAGCCATACATCCTTTTTTTATATGTAAAATTATACATATATATATATATATGAATATATAAACCTAACTAAATAACCCGCTTCGCGGGTTTATTATAGGATCTAAATATATATATACTTATTACTTTTATATGAGAGATATAAAAAAGTTAAGCACCTCATCAATAACAAATAATGTATATAAATAATCATAAAATATCTAAAACATGTAAATATAAAACAGTCATTTCAGCAAAGACATGACTATTATTAGTGAAATCATAATTATAAATTCTTCAAGAACAAACACCAAGCATTAAAGCTAACATATTCATATGTAAGAAATGAAGACCAGTTAAAGAATAGAAAGTAGAACCATAAACTCCATCAGTAATAGTGAAAGAAGAGAACATGTATTCGAAGATTTGTAAAATAACGAAAATAACGATTAATAAAGTAGTAAAGATGAAACCATATAAAGTATCTTTTCTATTACTATTAATTAAAGCGTGATGTCCCATAGTAATAGTAACACCAGAAGCTAATAAGATAATAGTATTTAATAAAGGTAATTCACTAGGAGAAATAGCTTCAATACCAGCAGGAGGTCAAGACATACCGATTTCCATAGTTGGATTTAATGAAGAATGTAAATAAGCTCAGAATAAAGAAGCAAAAATTAAAATTTCACTAACAACAAATAAATAGAAACCTTGTGTTAAACCATTTTTAACAGCAACAGTATGATCACCTAAATAAGTACTTTCAGCTACAACATCTTTAAATCATAATGTTAAAACGTATAAAACACTAAAAATATTAAATAATATAAAAAAATTATTATTAATATAATTATGAGCAGTTAAACCTATACTTAAAGCTAAATTCATTAAAGCAAAAGAAGTATATAAAGGTCAAGGTGAAGGACTAACTAAATGAAAAGGATGTAATTGAATATAACCTCTTATAGAATTTGTCATTTATTATTTAATTTAAAATATTGAAATATAAAATTTTGGGTTGAGCTAAATTGGAATCGAACCAATATGGATTACTTAAAAGGTAATTGTCTTAACCGTTAGACTATTAGCTCTTTCCAATATCTATATTACCCTTCCCCCAGTTATACTATCTCACTTTACTCCTTTTTATATAAACCTATAATTAAAGATTTAATAAGATATCTAAACGTAATATAAAGTTATATTATATAGCCCGCTGCTTGTTAAGCAGCGGGCGGGAGGTTATTTATTCTTATTTTTTGCCTTCGGAAAGAATTGAACTTACACCGGTCGCGCTTCAAGCGAATGCTCTACCATTTAAGCTACAAAAGCAATCAAGAGCAAGTAGAATCGAACTACTATAACATGTGTTGAAGACATGGACTTTACCATTAAGTGATACTCTTTATATTTTAGGTCATATAGGAATTGAACCTATGGCTCAGTTGTGTAAGAACTGCGATTTCACCTCTAATCGAATAACCTTTAATTCTCTCCCCTCCACCTACAGATATCTGTAATGAAAATATAAACTTTTGTTATATAAAAGAGTATAAAAAAGAGAAGCCCGCAGCTTTGCTGCGGGCGGGGATATATGAATATATAATCACCTTAGATAATATAAATCTATTATCAACCCGTTTTGCGGGTAATTATACATTAAATTGAAAAAATAATCTCTGTAAGAGAGAAAAAATTAAACAGCGTATAATAATAAGAAAGCGATCATTAAAGCGAATAAACCACATGCCTCTGCTAAAGCGAATCCTAAAATTGCTTGTGGGAATAATGTAGAACGTAATGATGGGTTACGTGCTGTACCGTTAATTAACGCTACGAAAACTAAGGCGATAGCGATGGCTGCCCCTCCTAAGGCTAAAGTGCTAATACCTGCACCTATGTATTTTGCTGCTAAAACTAATTGCATTTAATAAAAAATAATCATACCTTTGATAAATATACTTCTACTATAATAAAAGAAAGATCTGCCCGCAGCTTAATAAGCAGCGGGCTATAAAAAATAACTTAAAATAAATGTAGGTAATAAACTCTCGCCCGCAGCTCTAAGAGCTGCGGGATATATATGTTATATATTTATTAAATATCATATATGAATATATAAATGT